CATTGTTGCTAGAACTTTATACAGAACCCCAAAAAATAAAATAAAAACAATCGGGACAATAAACTGAAATTTCTTAATTTTTAATAGGTTTTTAAATGGTGCTAGGATAACTAGAATTGAACCTGCAACACTACTAACAAAAAATCTTGGATAACGTGAAATGTTGTCCCAAAAATCATTCATAATAGATTGTATAAAGTAATTTTAATATAAATTAATATAAAATTATATAATATTAAACTCTAATATTATATAAATTCACAGCTTCATCTCCATAGATAGAAATAAGCTATAAATAAAGAAAACAAATTATTCTTCTATTTTAAAGAATTTATGCTAGAATTTATTTTAGCAATTAGTTAAAGGCTCTGTAGCTCAGTGGTTAGAGCAGGGGATTCATAAGCCCAAGGTCGTAGGTTCAAATCCCACCAGAGCCATCTACTAATTAAATGTTTCATAAAAATATAATTTCTTAAAGTTTATGAGTTTAGGAGAAATGGCTGAGTGGTCGAAAGCAATAGATTGCTAATCTATCGTACAATTTATTGTACCCAGGGTTCGAATCCCTGTTTCTCCTTTCTTTAAAACTATAAATAAAACAAAAAAAAATTGACAGATAATAAAAAATTATATATTATCTAAAGTAAAATATAAAAATTTTGGGATTGTAGTTCAATTGGTTAGAGCACCGCCCTGTCACGGCGGAAGTTGCGAGTTCGAGTCTCGTCAGTCCCGTTTACTTAAGCTATTAAAAAACTTTAAAATTATTTAATAATAATATTTTTATATTATTATTAAATAATTTATTATTCGCCTTGAACCTTTAATAAAGCAAATCCTAACGAAAGACCGAATAATGTTATAAAGAAAGAAACCGATGCTGCTGTAACAATCTCTGCATTAGCGTATGGGAATATTTGTTTGATTAATTCCATAATGAGTGTAATTTTAATTTTAACAAAATTTTAAATAATTAGAATCCGTTTCGACCCCAAACAACTAGAGCTAATGAAAATGTAAACATTGTCATTAGAGCTGCCCATCCTAAACTTAAAATATCCATAGAGATCTATTTTTAATTTATTTAAATTTTATAATTTAAAAGGATAACAATAAATCCTTTTAAATTAGTTTTTTTTGTATTATACAATGTATTATACAATACCATTTGTCCAATCTACATCTACGTTTTCAATAATTAAAGATGAATTATAAATTTGTAGAATAATTAATAAAAATACTAAGAATGCAGCCATCACTACACCCATAATTGGAGTTGTACCCCAACCTGGTGCAACTTTACCATACTCCGAATTTAACGGACGTAAAAGCTCACCTAATCTTGTTCTTAACGCCATAAAAATATTTAATTTTTAATAAATTAATTTTTCTAGTATATGTTATATAATACTAAAATGTTAATTTAGATAAGTATATAACATGGAAACAGCAACTATTATCGTAATTTTTGTCTCAAGTTTACTCCTAGGAATTACCGCATATTCTGTCTATACAGCTTTTGGACCGTCTGCAAAAAACTTACGTGATCCATTTGAAGAACATGAGGATTAAAAAAATAAAACCATAAAAATGGTTTTATTTTTTAATAATTCGCGGCGTTTCTCTAAAAAAGACGGCAAAGAAAATTACGATTAAAGTACCAATAAGTAAAAATGTATAAACTAATGCTTCCATTATTTGATTCTAATTTATAATATAAATAGATGAAAACCGTTTACCGAGATCGGTAAACTTCCTACTTTGCCTTAAGAAAATCCCTTTCAAAAGCTTACTTGAAACTTTCAGTTAGTATGACTTTTACTCATAATGCTTGTAGCGTTTTACATCTATTGTTGTGAATGATATTTAAATATATGCCTTTTTATTCATGTACAACTTTATTACAAAAATTAAACAGCACCTTGTTTTTTCGTTGATTTATCACCAAGTTTTTGGAATACACCAAATTCTACTTGTTCTGTTACTTCAGCACCAATACCAGTGAATACATCACGGAAGATTGTACGACCACCATGCCATAAATGACCGAAGAAGAATAATAAAGCAAAGTTAGCGTGACCAAAAGTATACCAACCACGTGGACTACTTCTGAATACACCATCTGATTCTAAACTTGTTCTATCAAATTCAAAAACTTCTCCTAATTGTGCTTTACGAGCGAATTTTTTCACAGTTGGTGCGTCTTTAAACGTTTGACCATTTAATTTACCACCATAAAAATCAACAGTTACTCCAACTTGTTCAATACTGTATTTAGATTCAGCACGACGGAATGGAATATCGGCACGAATAATACCATCTTTATCAACTAAAATTACAGGGAATGTTTCGAAGAAAGCTGGCATACGACGTACTGTTAATTCACGACCTTCCTTATCACGGAAAATAGGGTGACCTAACCAAGCTTCAGCGATACCATCACCTTTATTCATAGCACCAGCACGGAATAAACCACCTTTAGCTGGGTTATTTCCGATATAGTCATAAAATGCTAATTTATCTGGAATTCGTGACCAAGCTTGACTTTCTGATAAGCCTTCACTTACAGAAGCTTCTACTTGTCTTTCAATTTCTTGTTGGAAATATCCACTATCCCATTGGTAACGTGTTGGACCAAATAATTCAATCGGAGTTGCTGCAGCACCATACCACATAGTACCTGAAGTAACAAACGCAGCAAAGAATACTGCTGAAATACTACTTGATAATACAGTTTCAATGTTACCCATTCTTAACGCACGGTATAAGCGTTGAGGTGGTCGAACAGTTAAATGGAATACACCAGCAAGAATACCAAAAAGACCTGCTGCAATATGATGAGATGCAATACCACCAGGGTTAAATGGGTTAAAACCATCTGCACCCCATGCTGGTGCTACAGGTTGTACTTTACCTGTGATACCATAAGCATCTGAAACCCAAATACCAGGTCCAAATAAACCTGTTACGTGGAATGCTCCAAATCCAAAACATAATAAACCTGAAAGTAATAAGTGAATACCAAAAATTTTCGGTAAATCTAAAGCAGGTTCACCAGTTCTTGGGTCACGGAATAATTCTAAATCCCAGTATACCCAGTGCCAAATAGCAGCTAAGAAACATAGACCTGATAAAACAATATGTGATAAAGCTACACCTTCAAAACTCCAAAGACCAGGGTTTGAAACACTCTCACCTGTAATACTCCAGCCACCCCAAGAATCAGTAATACCTAATCGAGTCATGAAAGGCATAACAAACATACCTTGACGCCACATCGGGTTTAAAACAGGATCTGATGGATCAAATACAGCTAATTCATATAAAGCCATAGAGCCAGCCCAACCTGCAACTAAAGCTGTATGCATAATGTGAACTGCAATTAATCTTCCTGGGTCATTTAAAACAACAGTATGAACACGATACCATGGTAATGCCATAGTAATAGATTCCTCTAATATAAATAACGGTTTTTGACTTTCTTACAACTAAACTACATAAAAGTTAGCTACTATATTATTATAAGCAAAGATCAAGAAAATTAAATTAAATTAATTAATTGTTTTAAAGTTTTGTAAAAAAAAAATTTACAAACTTTAAAATTACATTGTTTTTGACAAAAATAACCATCTTCTCTTTAGTTTTGTTGGTATTTTTATTAATGTGAGAACGCTTCTAAGAGTTCTTACAAATCTACTATTTCAATGTTCGCTAAAATTTTTAAAGATGATAATATAATTTAATCATTTTATAATTTTTCATGTGAAAATCTAGTTTGGGCATTTTGGTCGCTCTGATCAATCGATTTTTTTTTATTTGTTAAATTTTTGTTAAATTTATTTGTTTTTGGTAGATTAACGGATATAGATTTAGCAAAGAAATCAAAAAAATTTTTTAATTTCAAGGTTTTTAATTAGTTGTTGAAATATTGAGTTAAAATAAAAATTTTTATGGCTTTTTTGGAATAGTATTTGGATTCTTTGTTTTAATATCTCTGAGCTTCTAAAAATCTTTTTCGGATTACTCATATTTTAAAACAATTAAAGCTATTACGTATAAAAAATCAAAAACTCTTAAAACTTGCAGTTTTATTTTCAAATTTACTTGCGGAAATTTTCAATATACAATAAGCTTAACTAAACAGTTACCTTACTATTAAATTTATAAAAATTTTACATTTAAAGAAGAGACTATGGCAAAAAAGAGTATGATTGAACGCGAAAAAAAGCGTATTAAACTTGAAAAAAAATATGCTTTAAAACGTTCTACTTTACTGAAAAAATATCAAACAGAAAATAGTTTTAATTTAAAACTAGAGTTACACTCAAAATTACAGAAATTACCTCGTAATAGTGCAAAGACAAGAATAAGAAATAGATGCTGGAAAACAGGAAGACCTCGTGGAGTGTTCAGGGATTTTGGTATATCACGCCATGTTTTCCGTGAAATGGCTCATAGATGTTTATTGCCAGGGGTTACAAAATCTAGCTGGTAATAAAACTTATTGAAATTATATTCATAGATTTTTCTTAATTTAGTTTACAATTATAAGTATAGAGTAAAATATTCATTCACTACTTTTGACATAATTGATCACACTAAATTCTTTAGAATCAACACTATAATTAATTTAAATAAGGAGTCTTCGATGATTTACGATACACAAGTTTATACTGCATTACTTATTAGCTTATTAGCTGCAATTTTAGCAATTAGATTAGGTTCTACATTATACGAATAAATTTTATATTATACAGATAGAACCTTAATTTAAACTAAAAAATTCTAAAGGGATAATTGAAAATAAGATATGGTGACCGAAAATTTAAAAAAATTTGAAACTCCAGTTTTTCCATTTACAGCAATTGTTGGACAAGAAGAAATGAAATTAGCTTTACAGCTAAATGTAATAGATCCAAAAATTGGCGGAGTTATGATCATGGGTGATCGAGGAACTGGAAAATCTACAACCATTAGAGCAATTACAGATTTACTACCAAAAATTGAAGTAGTTAAAGATGATCCTTTTAATTCTCATAAATCAGACTTTGATTTAATGGGAAATGAAGTAAGATCAGCTATTCAAAATAATGAACCAATTGAGACAGAATTTGTTAAAATTCCGATGGTTGATTTGCCTCTAGGTGCAACTGAAGATCGAGTATGTGGAACAATTGATATCGAAAAAGCTTTAACAGAAGGTGTAAAAGCTTTTGAGCCAGGGTTATTAGCAAAAGCAAATAGAGGTCTTTTGTATGTTGATGAGGTAAATCTATTAGATGATCATCTTGTTGATATATTATTAGACTCTGCAGCTTCAGGTTGGAATACAGTAGAAAGAGAAGGTATTTCTATTCGACATCCAGCACGGTTTGTATTAGTTGGATCAGGAAATCCTGAAGAAGGTGAATTAAGACCACAATTACTTGATCGATTTGGAATGCACGCAGAAATTCGAACAGTTAAAGATCCAATTTTAAGAGTAAAAGTTGTTGAAGAAAGAACATCGTTCGATCAAAGTCCAGCACTTTGGCTTAAAAATTATGAGTCTAAACAACAAGAATTACGTGATAAAATTATTGAAGCTCAAAATTTATTACCTTCAGTTGAAATTGATTATGATTTAAGAGTAAAAATTTCTGAAGTATGTAGTAAACTGGATGTGGATGGATTACGAGGTGATATTGTAACAAATCGTGCAGCTAAAGCACATGCTGCTTATAATGGTCGTGATAAAGTTACAGTCGAAGATATTTCTAAAGTTATTACTTTATGTTTACGTCATCGTTTACGAAAAGATCCTTTAGAATCTATAGATTCTGGGGATAAAGTAAGTAAAACTTTCAAAGAAATTTTTGAAATTGAAGACTAACACATACGCAAATTAGCTAACTTTAACAATTAAGCTTGTCTTAAACAATAAAATATGTTGAAATTATTTGGATTTTTGATAAGTATTTTTTTAATTGTCATTATTTTTTTAAAAATTCCTCAAGAAAATGTTGGATTAGCAAGCTTTGCTACCAAGACTGATTTATTAGGATCGCCAAGTTCGGCACAACGCTCATTGAACATTTTTACAGGCGTTGGAATTCTAATTTATTTTGCAATTGCTATTCAACTAAATTTCTTAAGTAATTGAAGTTCTTTTTAAGAAATAAAAAACTAAAGATATAAAACAGTAAATTAAAAAATATTTAAATGATTCTAACTAACTATTAGAATCATTTAAATATTTTTACCAGAATCCTAACGAAACTGCTTTGTCAATTGGTAAACATGCGCCAATACCTAACCATACTGCTGCCACAAATCCAATGATAAAAGTTAAACTTGCAATTGGTCTACGGAATGGGTTTTGAAACTTATTTACGTTCTCGATGAATGGTACTGTGATAAGTCCTAATGGTACTGCAGCCATTGCTAAAACTCCTAATAATTTATTAGGTAGTACTCGTAATAAGTTAAATGTTGGGAAGAAATACCACTCTGGTAAAATTTCTAACGGAGTATTAAATGGATCTGCCGGTTCTCCCATTTGTGTAGGAGCTAATACAGCTAAACCAACAATACATACTAATACACCTAACATACATAATGGGAATATGTAGAAAAGATCATTAGGCCATGCAGGCTCACCATAATAGTTATGACCCATACCTTTTGCTAGCTTAGCACGTAACTTTGGATCAGTTAAATCGGGTTTTTTAATTACTGACATAATAAAATTTATTAATAATTTGGTTTATTTAGTGTTTCGATTTTAAAGTTATAATGGTCCTGAAATTCCTTGTTTACGGATCATTAAGAAATGAGTTAACATTAAAACAGCTGCTGCAACTGGTAATACAAAAGTATGCGCACTGTAGAATCGTGTTAAAGTACTTTGTCCTACACTCTCACCGCCACGTAAAACTAAAACTAATGGTGGTCCAACTACAGGAACTGCTGCTGGAACGCCAGTTACAATTTTACATGCCCAAAATCCTACTTGATCCCATGGTAAAGAGTATCCTGTTACTCCAAATGAAACTGTAACAACTGCTAATGTTACTCCTGTAACCCAAGTTAATTCACGTGGTTTTTTAAATCCACCCGTTAAATAAACGCGGAAAACATGTAGTACCATCATTAATACCATCATACTTGCAGACCAGCGATGAATAGATCTAATTAACCATCCAAAGTTAACACTCGTCATAATATACTCAACAGAAGCAAAAGCATCAACAACGCTAGGTCTGTAGTAGAAAGTCATTGCGAAACCAGTAGCTACTTGAATTAAGAAGCAAGTAAAAACCAGACCACCAAAACAGTAGAAAATGTTTACGTGTGGTGGCACGTATTTACTAGTAATGTCATCAGCAATTGCTTGAACTTCTAGTCGTTCTTCAAACCAATCATAAACCTTATTCATAACAAATTCTTAGAATATTTAAACGCAGGTAAGCATTTTAGACTAATATAGAAATTAAAGGCGAGAGTGGGATTCGAACCCACGGAATCCGCAAAGATTCATCTGATTTCAAATCAGACGCAATCGACCAACTCTGCCATCTCGCCAAAAGATTAGCTACAAAACTAATCTTAATTATAAATCAATTACTTAACTTTCATAAGTGGCAACTCCACTAAATTTAACCGAAGCAGGGTTTGGATTTTTGCCAATTGAAAATTGTCGATTATTCACAGACGTTCTTCCCGGATTAACTTTTTCAGGGAATACACCATCTTTTGGATGTAAGTATTGAACTTCACCACTAGGGAAAATTCGATAAATTTTGTAGTCATTAATTTTAAATGTACGTAATTGAGTCCCCAATGCTAAACATTGTTCTTTACGCGCTAAGTATAATAAATTTTCTCCTTTACGCATAATTGCTGCACCACCTGTGGGCATTTCAAATATTTGCTCTTTTGGGCTAGTCCAAGTAATAGCGTATTTTTCTTCAACTTCAGCTGCACGAAGCCAGCCGCCAGTACTTCCGCCAAACGTAGGAAACGGTGTTTGTAAATTTAATGTCATCTGTAAAACTTTATAAATGTTTAACGTTCACTATATAATTTTAATAAAAAAACAATTTTTTTATTAAAATTATCAAAATTTATAGCGGAGAATGGATTTGAACCATTGACCTTCGGGTTATGAGCCCAACGAGCTACCAGGCTGCTCTACTCCGCGATACCTATAATAATTTCGATTATAGATTACCTGACTTTATTCTAACTATAGAAAATACATAACAACTTGTAATGATATGATAACATAGTTTTTTATAATATGTCAATAACAGTAAAATACTCTTTTAATTAAAATTACTTTACTGTTACCGACTTAATTATCAATTTATTTTAAAGAAGCTTTACCACCTGCTTCTTCAATTTGCTTTTTACCATTTTCTGCAGCATCTTTAGTTAAAGCTGCTTGAACTTGTTTCGGAGCAGATTCAACTAATTCTTTAGCTTCTTTTAAGCCTAAACCTGTTAAACTACGTACCACTTTTAAAACTGCAATCTTTTTATCAGCAGGTACTTCATCAAGAATTAAATCAAACTCTGTCTTTTCTTCAACTTCTTCTACTGCTCCTGGAGCAACTGCCATTACCACACCTCCACCAACAGCAGCAGATGCATCAACACCAAATGTTTCTTCAATTTTTTTTACTAATTCTGAAGCCTCTAATAATGTTAACGTTTTTAATTCTTCAACAATTTGATCAATTTTTTGTGACATAATAATTTTTTATATGATAAAAGTGATAGTTTTGTATGTTAATATAGATTTAAGATATTAAAAAATACCCAATTCTAATTTTAAAGATGGACCCATGGTTGTGCAAATAGATAAATTTTTAAAGTATTTACCTTTTACACCTGATGGTCTATTTTGTTCAATTGATCTATATAAAGCGGTTAAATTTTCAGCTAACTGAGATTCTGTAAAATCTACTTTTCCAAAGTTTACATGAACAATCCCTGTTTTATCAGCTTTATATTCGAATTTCCCCTTTTTAAATTCATTTAAAGTTTCTGTTAAATTACTAGTAACAGTTCCTGATTTTGGAGATGGCATCAAACCTTTGGGACCTAAAACTCTTCCAAGTTTAGCTAACTTAGGCATCATATTTGGGGTTGCAATAAGCAAATCAAAATTTAGATTTCCCTGAGTAATTTGCTCAATTAAATCGTCATTGCCAACTATGTCAGCATTTGCAGATTTAACCTCATCAAAGTTTTCCTCATTTGTTAAAACTGCGATTCTAATTTGTTTGCCAATACCATGAGGTAAAGTAACTGTAGTTCGCAATTGTTGATTTGCATACTTTGGATCAATATTTAAAGTTGCGTGTAGTTCTACAGACTCTACAAATTTTGCTGTTGCTGTTTCTTTTAAAGCTGAAACAGCTTCTTCAAGATTTGAATAAACAATATTTTTCGTTTTTTTTAAATTTTCTTTATGACGACGCGATATTTTTCGCATACTTATTCTCCATTAAAACTTGGTTAATTTTAATTTAATCTACAATGGAGATGCCCATATTGCGAGCAGTTCCTTCAACAATTTTCATAGCACTACTTAGTTTAGTAGTATTTAAATCTGGTAATTTAATGTTAGCAATTTCCTCTAACTGAGCTTGTGTAATCGATCCAACTTTAGTTTTATTTGGAATCGATGACCCTTTCTTAATTTTAGCTGCATTAGCTAATAAAACAGACGCAGGAGGAGTTTTTAAGATAAACTTATAACTTCTATCTTCATAAACTGAAATTTCTACAGGAATAATTAATCCTACTTTATCACCTGTACGAGCATTGTATTCTTTACAAAATGCTGCAATATTAACACCATGCTGACCTAATGCAGGACCAACCGGAGGTGCCGGAGTTGCTTTCCCTGCTGGAAGAGCTAATTTTATAATCGCGGTAACTTTTTTAGCCATGAAAAGAAATGATTAAGTTTGATAATAATAATAATATTTTGATACTTTTCACTTGTAACCTTGAAATTTGTAGTATATCAAAGTTTTGTTCACCAAATTAAATAAATTGGTTGTTTACAAATTTTTAATTAAATAAATTCTATCAATAAAAAATAAATAACCTCTTAAAAAAGAGAAACGCGCCCTGAAGGACTTGAACCCTCGACATCTAATTTTGGAGACTAGCGTTCTACCAACTGAACTAAGGACGCGTATAACAACTATAAACATAATAAATTAAAATTACAAGTTTTAAATTTTAATTATCTTTTATCTTAACAAATGAAACAATCAAATTCTAATCCAAATCTTAAGCAGTCACTTGTCGATCAATATTTACCCCATAATTTTCTCGCTGAAAAAATGATTCTAAGTTGCCTCTTAGTTAACACAGAAGCAATTGAGCTAACATTAAGAACTATTTCAGTCGATGTATTCTACTTTAAAAATCACCAAGAGATTTATAAAGCTGTTACCTTTATGTATAAAAATAACTTACCCATAGATATCCTTACTTTAATTACATTTCTTCAGGATAATGGTCTTTTACAAAAAATTGGAGGGTTAAAAGTATTAATAGAACTTTTAAGTCAAATTCCAAATTTAATTTACTTAGAGGAATATTTACGTTTAGTAAAAGATAAATATATCAGACGTTCTTTAATTAAACTTGGTTATGAAACAATAAATTCAAGTTATATTACCAGTCTTCCTTTGGAAAATATCTTAAATGATTTAGAAAATAAATTATTTAGTTTAACTAGTGAGATTAAGCCACAAAAACTTTCTAGTAGTGCAGAATTATTAAACGATATTTTTTTTGAACTAAAGACAAAATCTTTAGATCCAAAATTATCAGGAATAGCCTCTGGATTTTATGATCTTGATTCCTTGACTCAAGGATTTCAAAAATCGGATTTAATTATTATTGCAGGTCGACCATCGATGGGTAAAACGGCTCTAGGACTAAATATTGCTTCAAATATAATTAAAAATTCGAAATTACCTGTTTTATTTTTTAGTCTTGAAATGTCAAAAGAACAAATTATGTATCGTCTATTGGCAATGGAAACAAATCTTAATCAAATGAAACTTAAAACTGGAAAACTTTCTAAAAATGATTGGCTAAAACTTAACAAAATAATAAAAATATTAGCAAAATTTCCACTTTTTATAGACGATACTTTTGATTTATCTATTCAAGATATTCGATCAAAAATTAAAACAATTATTTTTGAACAAAATCAAATTGGATTAATTATTATTGACTATATTCAATTAATGCAAAATTCTAAATTAAAAACTGCAAATCGAGTCCAAGAATTATCTCAAATTACAAGATCATTGAAAACAATAGCTCGTGAATTTAACGTTCCAATAATAGGTTTATCGCAACTAAGTCGAAACGTGGAAAATCGAATCGATAAAAAACCAATACTATCAGACTTACGAGAAAGCGGATCAATTGAACAAGATGCCGATCTTGTACTAATGTTATATCAAAATAAATTACAAACCCCTACTCAAAACCATCATTCAGAAAATATAAAAAATAATGATATCGTCGAGCTTATAATTGCAAAGCATCGTAACGGCCCAATCGGAAACGTTAAATTAAAATTTGATGAGCAACATACAAAATTTTATAATATAGAAATAGAAGAATAAAATAAATTGCCCAGAACCAGATTCGAACTGGTGACACGAGGATCTTCAATCCACTGCTCTACCAACTGAGCTATCCGGGCTTAATCTATATTCTACTAAAAATTATCAAATAAAGCAAGAAATATTTTAATTACAAAAATCCATTTAAGTAATTTTTAAATTACCTTGACTTTTAAAAAAATTCTTTTATAATTACTATAGGTATAGTATTTAATATAATAAACAAACATATTTAATATGTCAGGATTGTAAAATAGCAGCATAAAATAAACGTTTAACTATTAGTATTGAATCTATACCTTAAAATTAATATTTAATATTTAGTTTTTAATTATACATATATGATTATGTAATGAAAATACAAATACTGCTTAACTTAACTAACTTCTAAATTAAATAATATATAGATACTATATATACATATATATATTGTTACTTATTATTTAATAAACGTAAAACAATATTATTTAATTTTAATCATATTATTACTAAATAAACTTAGACCCAGGAATACATAGTTTGAATAAATTATTTATAAACTGAAAAATATTTTCTAATTATTTAAATATTTCGTATAAATTATTAAAATAATATTAATTATATTTTTTTTCTAAAAGCTGATACAATAAATACTGTAGTCAATATTACTATTTTTAATTTTATTATTTAAGATAACGGGAAATAAAAATGACAGCTTCATTAGGAAATTTTATTGCTAGTTTAGTTGCAGGTGCTTTTGTTGTACTTGCTATTGGTGGGGTTTTAGTTTTTATCAGTAAAACTGATCGAGTTACACGAGCGTAAGAGTGTAATACATTTTAAATTTATTTTGTTAAAATAAAGCTAATTAGATAGAGTATAAGACTAGTTATCTTTATAAATTAACTTAAAAAATTTAATCCTTAAAGTACTAGCTTAATAATTAGATTTTAGTTTATAGTATTTCTAGTTAATATGATATAAAATCTATTAAATTAAAATTGATTACCTTATGATAAATTTTAGTTTTGGCCCCAATATTTTTTTAGGGATTATCGTAAGCTTTGGAGTACTAATATTATATTTTCTTAGGAATGTTAAACCAGAAGTTGCGAGAGATGAAGATATTTTCTTTGCAACTATTGGTTTACTTTATAGCTGTATTTTAATGGTTCATGGTTGGCGATTAGATCCGATTTTATTATTTAGCCAAGTATTAATTATTGTCACAGTATTAGTTGCTGGATGGGAGAATATAAGATTACGAGGTTTAATAGCTAATATGGCAAAATTAAAAAAAAATAAAAAAAGATAGTTTTTTAATTTTATCATTTTCTTGGTTTCAAATTTGTAAATAATTATTTTAATTTATGTTAAAAAAGTCTTCTCAACTTTTTTCTTTAGTATTTTTCGGTATTTTTAGTATTTTTGTGACAACAGCATCAGCTATTGATTTAGATGAAGCTACACGAACAATTGTTGCTGATGGTTCAGGTAAGACAATTGTACTAACTACAGAACAAGTTAAACGTGGGAAACGATTATTTAATGCAACTTGTGGTGCTTGTCACGTAGGTGGTATTTCAAAAACTAATCCAAACGTTGGTTTAGACACAGAAGCATTAAGTTTAGCTACACCACGTCGTGATAATGTAGCTGCTTTAGTTGATTACTTAAAAAATCCTACAACTTATGATGGTTTAGAATCAATCGCTGAAGTTCATCCTAGTATTAAGAGTGCTGATATTTACCCACGCATGAGATCTTTAACAGATGAAGATTTAAAAGCAATTGCAGGTCACATTTTATTATCACCAAAAGTTCAAGGTGAGAAATGGGGTGGTGGTAAAATTTACTACTAAAATTTAAAAACTAGTGTTATATTTATTTTTCAAATTTTGAAAAATAAATATAACTTTTTTAAAAATAGTGTACACTAGATTAAATTATAAAAATTAGATCTACCTAATATATGCATTTATTAAATCAAAAGCATGTAGCTCAGTGGATAGAGCATCAGATTCCGATTCTGGGAGCCAAGGGTTCGATTCCCTTCATGCTTATGGGTTAGTAAAACGAATAAATTTGTTTTGGGACTGTCTTGGTTTCGACATTTAAAATTGACTAATTTATGATTCAGGCCGAAGCATGTATTCTTCGTAAAAATCTACAAAATTTAAAATAAATGCAAACAATATAATTCATTTTATCGCTAGATCAGTAAATTTTAACGTTAATAAAACTTCTTTACAATTTGCTGCTTAATATCAAATTTTATTCTATAAATTTGTTCATTATGCATAAAGAAAATTCTTTAGTATAATTTAGACTAATTTTAATAATCATTTGTTCTTTGAAACTAAGCCTGTGAACGAGTAAATTAATTATTTTTAAATGGACATGGGTTCAATTCCCATCAGTTCCATTATTGCATTCGTGGCCGAGTGGTTGAAGGCACCGGACTCATAATCCGTTTTCCTCTGGAACATCACTGGTTCGAACCCAGTCGAATGCATATTAATTATTTTAATATTGTTTTTTTGAAGATCTAGTTGTAAACTTGAGAAGATCAAATAATTACAATAATCTGTAAACTCATGCTAAAATTAGATACTCAAAAAACAATCACTAACTTAGAAAGTAGTTTTCTAAAAAAAAATTTACCAGCTTTGAGAATTGGTGATACTGTTAAAGTCGGCGTTAAAATTATTGAAGGAAATAAAGAAAGGGTGCAATTTTATGAAGGGATAATTATTGCACAAAAAAATAGCTCTATTAATACGACAATCACTGTTCGAAAAGTACTACAAGGAATTGGAATAGAACGAGTATTTTTAATTCATTCTCCTAAAATTGATTCAGTTACAGTTATCCGTTCTTCAAAAGTAAGAAGATCAAAACTTTACTATTTAAGAGATTTAAAAGGAAAAGCAAGTCGTTTAAAACAAAAATTTAACTAATATTATTAGAAAAATAATACGTTTTAAAATTTTAATAAAAAAATTTATTTATACTTATTTTACGTAGTATAATGTAATGTAGTAAAGTAATATTAAATTAATTTTACTTTCTAATCATTAAAAATAAGGAGTTATATGGTTACTTATAAAGTGACATTATTAAGTGAAGAACACAGTATCAATTCAACAATTGACTGTAATGATGACGTGTTTATTTTAGATGCTGCTGAAGAGCAAGGTTTAGATTTACCATACTCATGTCGTGCAGGTGCATGTTCAACATGTGCTGGTAAAGTAACATCTGGTAGTGTTGACCAATCTGAACAAACATTCTTAGATGATGATCAAGTAGGTGCTGGATTTGTTTTAACTTGTATTGCTTACCCGAAATCTGATTGTACAATTTTAGTACATCAAGAAGACGAATTATACTAAGGTTATAATCATATAAAGAAATGACTCTAAAAGTAGAGTCATTTCCCTTTTAAAATTCAAGGTTAGAAGTTTAACTCGGCTGCCTGAACTTTTTCAAATTGTTTTTTCTTTAATACTAAGAAAATTTGTGATACTAATACACTGAAGCAGAATGCAAGGTAGCCAAGAATTCGTGTTGGATTTTGTAATACGATTTCTGACTCTTCTTGACCAAATCCGCCTACATTTGGATCAGAGTTTAAGGCTTGATCAACTTTTACGATGTCACCTTTTTTAACGATTAAATTTAACCCAGTCGGTACGATTTGTTCTGTTTGTTGACCTTGTGAATTAACAATTACAACTTTTGAACCTGTTTTTTCGTCTGTTGTAATTTCAGTAATTTGACCATTTTGACTTGCACCAAATACATTTACATTACTCTTATCACCAGCAGGATATACTTGTCCACGACCTCGGTTTCCACCTGCGTAGAATGGGTATGTTAAATATTTAACTTCTGAATTTTTTTCTGGATCAGGTGCAACAACAGGGAAAATTAATTCTTGATGAGTTTTTCCAGCAATAGGACCTACCACTAGAATATTATCAAATTCAGTACTGTATGGTGAAATGAAAACACCTTTATTTTTAATTTTAACTTCTTCTGGAATTTGATTTTTTGCTGCTAATTTAAAGCCTTTTGGTAAAATTAAGATTCCACCAACGTTTAAGTCTGCTTTTTTACCATTAGCTCCAATCTGTTGTTGAGTTGTATCGTAAGGTACTTTAATTTCAATTTCAAATACCGAATTTGGAAGAACAGCTTGCGGTGCTTCAATTTCAATTGCTTTCTGATTTAAGTGACAATTTGCACAAGCTATTTTACCATTTGCTGCACGTGGGTTTGAATAATTTTGTTGCGCAAATACTGGATATGCTACTGACTCTTGAATACAAAAACCAAATGAATTTATACCAATCGTTAAAGCAATTAAAAGACTTTTAAAAAACTTGTTAGTTGCCATAGTTTAAATACTTTTTAAGTCTGGATATTTCATTATATAAATTAGTTCTTTAATAAAAACAAGATACCTAATCCTGTAAAATATAACATCAGTATTGCTATTGATAATAGCAATTGCGTTAAAGGATCAGTTGAGGGTGTTAAAATTGCCCCAAGAATAGTTGATACTAGTATTATATATCTCCATGCACCTAACATTTGTTTAGCTGATACAATATTTAAGAGTCCAACTAATATTTGAAGAATTGGGATTTGAAATGCTAATCCTGTACTATAGAATAAAACTAAAATAAACTCAAAATATTGATCAAACGACCAAAATGGTTCCAAGACTTCTTCGCTATAATTTAAAAAAAAGTTTAAAGCCGCTGGTATTAAAGTATAGTAAGAGAAAGCTAAACCTAGTCCAAATAAAAATAAAGAACCTAATAATAGAGGTAATATAATTTTTGTTTCTTTTTTAGTTAAGCCCGGTAATAAAAATAATATCAATTGACTAATTACAAATGGACTTGAAAATAATAGTCCAGTATAGAATGATATTTTAATAGTTGAAATAAAATATTCACCTGGCGCTACTTGAAAGAATTTTACATTACTAATAGGAAGTTCTAAAATTTTAACTAGACTTTTGACCTCAATAAATGACACACAAGTTAACAATAAAATTATCCAGAATAAAAGAAAAATTCTCTGTCGTAACTCTTCAATATGTTCTGAGAATGGTAATTCTAATGTTACGTTTGTGTTATTTGTAAAATTAAAATTAGAATTAGTCGCCATTTAATATAATTATATTCGTACTATTAATGAAATTTTTTAATATCAATTCTCATTGTTAATTTGTTAAATTAACAATGAGAATTGATATTTTTTACTTTTCAAAATTATTATAATTCTCTTATTGAAATTAAGATAAGTAATTAATAGCTTCTAATCTTGCTGTTGCTTTTTTTAATTCTACTGATGCGTCAAGTCTTGATTTACTTGTTTCTGCATTTTCAACAGCTAAAGTTGCTTTTTCTAGTTCTTTTCTAGCTTCACTTAATTCTATATTAGTAAGTTCTTCTACATCATTTACTAAAACTGTTACTCGATTTCTATCAATTTCCGCTAAACCACCACATAAAATAATGGGAGTCCACTTATCATCTAATTTAATACGTAGTAACCCTGTATCTAAAGCTGTTATTAATGCTGCGTGACCGTCCAATACCCCTACTTGTCCAGTAAGACCTGGTAGGACAACTTCATCAGCTGTTGTAGAACAGATTACTCTATCAGGGGTAAGGACGCGAATGCTCATAACCATATTTCATACTCCTTTATTTAAGAGTTTCTGCTTTTGCAATTACTTGATCAATGTTACCTACTAAGTAGAAAGCTTGTTCAGGTAAATCATCTAATTCCCCTTTTAATGTCATTGAGAAACCTTTGATTGTATCTTCTAAACTTACGTATTCACCAGGTGAACCTGTGAAAATTTCAGCAACAAAGAATGGTTGTGATAAGAAACGCTCAACTTTACGTGCACGTGCAACGGTTAAACGATCTTCTTCAGATAATTCATCAATACCTAAAATTGCAATAATATCTTGTAATTCTTTGTAACGTTGTAAAGTTTCTTTTACAGCTTCAGCTGTTGCATAATGCTCTTCACTTACAATACCTGGTTGAAGCATTGTAGATGTTGAATCTAATGGATCTACAGCCGGATAAATTCCTTTTGCAGCTAAGTTACGAGATAATACTGTTGTTGCGTCTAAATGAGCAAACGTAGTAGCTGGAGCTGGATCAGTTAAATCATCAGCTGGTACATATACAGCTTGAATTGATGTAATTGAACCTTGCGTTGTTGATGTAATACGTTCTTGTAACGCACCCATTTCTGTTGCTAGGGTTGGTTGGTAACCTACTGCTGAAGGCATACGACCTAATAATGCAGATACTTCTGAACCAGCTTGTGTGAAACGGAAAATATTATCAATGAATAATAATACGTCTTGTTTATTAACATCACGGAAGTATTCTGCCATTGTTAATGCTGTTAAACCAACACGCATACGTGCTCCCGGTGGTTCGTTCATTTGACCATAAACTAAAGCTACTTTTGATTCAGCGAAGTTATTTTTGTTAATTACTCCTGATTCTTTCATTTCTTCGTATAAGTCATTTCCTTCACGTGTACGTTCCCCTACACCACCAAAAACTGATACACCACCGTGTGCTTTAGCAATATTATTAATTAATTCCATAATTAACACGGTTTTTCCTACACCAGCTCCACCAAATAATCCAATTTTTCCACCACGGCGATAAGGTGCTAATAAATCAACAACTTTAATACCAGTTTCAAAAATTGATGGTTTTGTTTCTAATTCTGTAAATGCAGGCGCATCGCGGTGAATAGGTAAAGTTTCATTATAAACAACTTCACCTTGCTCATCAACAGGTTGACCAATTACATTGAAAATTCGACCTAATGTTGGAGTACCTACAGGAACCTGAATTGGTGCGCCTAAATCTAATACTTCAACACCACGCTTTAAACCATCAGTTGAACGCATTGATACTGCTCGTACTCGATTGTCACCTAATAATTGTTGTACTTCAACAATCGTTTCTGTACCATCTTCTAATGCAATTTTAAGTGCACTGTAAATAAGTGGTAAATTCCCACTAGGGAATTGAACATCTAATACAGGACCAATAATTTGAGTAACGAAACCTTTATTTATATTAGTTTTTACCATTTTGATTTAACATATCTAAAATACTTGTGAATAAATATACTTTCGCGGTCTTATTTGCTATTAATAAACCTTAATAATTTTGAAATTTACTAATTAGTTACCATTGTACAACAAAACTTAGTAAATTCTTGAATATGGATAATTTTTAATTATTTTCACTTAATCTGCCAGTAACTTTTAACCAATTTCTAGCGCCAGGATAATTATCAGGAGCTAATTTTAATGCTTGTATCCAATATTCAGCGGCTTTATCAAATAATTCTTTTGATAATTCAACATACTCATCTTCTTCAAGACTTTGAGCTCTTAAAGCTTGGGAGTGGTAAATTACGGCAATATTATTTAAAACTTGTGGAAGGTTCGAATTTAAGGAAAGAGCTTGGTGATAAAATTCGAGAGCTTGAGTGTATTTACCCGTATTCCCGTAAATTAAACCAATATTATATAAAGTATAACTACGGTCATATGGATCTTCTTCAACTTGAAGTGCTTCATAATAATTTTGTAATGCTTCAGCATAGCGCCCTTTTGATTGAGCACTCATTCCAGCTCTATAATATGAGAATGCTTCTTTTTCTTGCTTACTAGCAGGTAAAACTTTTAAAAGAATATCAGCAATTACTGTAAATGTTTTATCGATAAAATTTCCCATAGAATTCTCCTTGTAGATTTTGGCATCAATTTAAATTAAAAACTTAGAGTTATTATTATTAGTATACATAATAACTCTAAATAATTTTAAACAGAATTTGAAGCAACAAAAGGAAATAATGATAATACGCGTGCGCGTTTTATTGCTTTTGCTAATTTTCTTTGTTGTTGAATAGTTACCCCTGTGGCACGTCGAGGAAGAATTTTACCTTGATCTGTGACAAATAATGTTAATAAATCGATATCTTTATAATCAATTTTTTGATTTAAACTGATTGGAGATGTATTTTGTTTTTTTGATACCATATAATTATTTTATTTCTTTATGTATAGTAGGTTTGTTACAATGTGGACAATATTTTTTTAACTCTAAACGCTGTGGATTATTACGTCTATTTTTTTTTGTTAAATATCTAGAAACGCCAGCTGAGCGCTTATTTAAATTTGAGCGACACTCAGTACATTCCAACGTTATTAAAATACGCGTACCTTTGTTTTTTGCCATAAAATTTTATACTAATAATTTTACTTATTATATTGCCTAAAAATTTCTATCTTATCAAGTGTTAAACTCTATTATTCTTAGAAAAATTTTTACTTTAAAAACTTTTAATTTTTCATTAAATATACTATACTAAACCAAATTCTATATTTATAAAATAACTATTTAAATATTTAACGACTAATAATTTTATGGCTAATAACAAATCTGCAGAAAAACGTATCCTTACTAATCAGCGTGATCGTTTACGGAATAGATTTTATAAAAGTTCAGTTAGAACCTTAATAAAATCCTTTTTTAAGGAATTACAAATTTATAAAAATTCAAAAACCCCAGAAGGCAAAGAAAAATTAAGAAAAGTTTTAAGCTCAGTATATAGCTTAATTGATAAAGGAACAAAAAAAAATGTATTTCACAAAAATGCAGCCGCGCGTAAAAAAGCAAAATTAGCTGCTTATTTAAAATCAGCATAGAAAATTCCTTAAATTTCGTATAAAAATTTAACAAAAATTTTTATACGAAATTTAAGGAATTTTCTAAAAAACTATATCTATTATGTCTCAATAGAGTTACTTAGTCGATTTACTGACAGAAATTATGAAACAAAATATGAATTATATTAATGCTCTTCCAGATTTTCTGGCGATGCAAAGAATAAGCTTTTGTTGGTTTATTACTCAAGGTTTAAATGAAGAATTATCTTTATTTTCAAGAATTCAAGATTTCAGTCAAAGTACAGAATATCTTATGTTCGGAGAAGAGTATAGTTTAATGAAACCTCCTTATAGCTTATTGATTGCTAGAAAGTATAATGGAAATTATAGAGCTCAACTTGTTATACCAATTGAAGTTCGAAATAAAATAATAAATAGTGTTAAGTATCAAAATCAATTTCCAATAATTACGCTACCCCTGATGACTACAGACGCAACATTTATTATTAATGGTTGTGAGCGTGTCATTGTTAGTCAAATTATTCGAAGTCCCGGTGTTTATTTTGAAAAAAATAAAACACAAAAAATTGTCCACCAATTTAAACGAAAATTATCCACAGATATAGACAAATTAAGGTCGTTTCTTCCAGCTGGGGAAGCTTTTATTTCTGAATTTGATTTATTTTTTCCTATTCCAACACCAACTTACGATCCCATTAAAAAGAAAAAAAAAATTGTCCCACATTGGGAAAGTAATTTAATTTATTATTACTCTCTGGAACACTTAAAAAAAGTAGAAAAAAATTCTTGTTTTTATTTTTTGCAATGTTTTAAATTGTATCGAATTATTTCTAAGACGTTTGATAAAGAACCGAAGATAAAATTAGTTAAACTATTTTTAAAGTGGCTAAAACTAAATCATAATACAGCATACTTAGATAAAAGTTTGAAATTAGATAATTTAATATATTTATTTAAATATTTTAATTTTTTAACAAAGTTATTATTGAAATATGAAATTTTTCAAAATAAATTTTTGAAAAATACAAAAAGTATTAATACTCATTCACTATTAATATCATCTGAAAATTCTGATTTTCTTTTCTCTAATAATGCCAAGTTCAAATTTTATTACGCATACGAAAAAATAATAACTAATTCACAACAAACTACCAATCTTAAATTAAATTCACAACTATTTTTACTAACTAAGAAGCCGCAAAATTGGCTTATGGAAATGAGTAATTTCTCGTTTTTAAAGCAGCAAATTAGATCGGTGGTTCCTAAATTAAATGATATAAAACAACTTGTAGACTTAAAAACTTTAAGACCAACTATATATTTTTCAGTTAGCTTAAAAGAACAGTTAAAATATGTTTTTGGTAAAAATAAATTAAGCTATAAGCCTGACAGGCATAAATATCTAAAAACTAAAACGCAATTTTTACTTTATCGAAAGGATCACGAAATTAAAACTAATTACAATAAGAAATATGATAATAAAGAATTATATACAGCAACTTTAATTCCGGAATATGGCTCTTGGATTAGATTTGGGTTTCAAAAAAATACAAAGATTAATTCTTATAAATATCCGCTAAAAAATCAAGAAGATGAAATAATTATTCAATTAGATAAATTAAATCAAAAACCAATTTTGTATTTGTTAAAAGAAATGGGTTTAACTGATTTAGAAATCTATCAAAATTTACAATATTCAGATTTTTTTTATTTTAATAAACCTTTATTAGTTAATTCAAATCTATTAAACCAGCCATTATCAAGGTTTAATTTGAGCTCAGCTTATTTTAAAAATATTTCTGAATTTTCAAGAATATTTGACCCTTTTTATTACCGCATAGGTCGAGTTGGTAGATTAAAAATTAATAATAGGTTAAATTTAAAAATTAGTGACCGATATCAAACTATTACCTATAATGATATTTTTGCCATTATTGATAAGTTAATTAGTTTAACAATTTCTAAGACAGTGCAAGATGATATTGATCACCTAAAAAATAGAAGAGTTAGATCTGTCGGTGAATTATTACAAAATTTATTTAGAATTGGCTTTCAAAGATTAGTTAGAAAATTACGAAACCAAACAAATAAAATAGATTCAGGTCAATTGTTGAGTTTTAATATTATAAATGCAACAGTTCGCGAATTTTTTGGTTCTAGTCAATTATCTCAATATTTAGATCAAACAAATCCATTATCTTCCTTAACGCATCGTCGTCGAGTTAGTGGTTTAGGTCCAGGTGGATTTGATCGTGATCGAATAAGTTTTGCTGTTCGGGATATTCATCCAAGTCATTATGGGCGTATTTGTCCAATTGAAACTCCTGAAGGTCAAAACGTGGGTTTAATAGCATCTTTAACAACATGTGCTAGGGTAAATAAATCCGGATTTTTAGAAACGCCATTTTGGAGAGTAATTAATGGTAAAGTCATAAAAACTGGTAAGCCAATTTATCTAACAGCAGACATTGAAGATTTTTATAAAATTGCTCCTGCTGATATAGCAACTAATAAAGATAATTATTTGTTAAAAAATGTAATTCCAGTTCGTTATAAACAAGATTTTATAAATGTAACTCCTTCTGAGGTAGACTTTATTGCAATATCTACAATTCAAGTTGTTTCTGTTGCTGCTTCATTAATTCCATTTTTTGAACATGATGACGCCAACCGTGCTCTTATGGGTTCAAATATGCAACGACAGTCAGTTCCTCTAATTTTCCCTCAAAAACCAATCGTTGGTACAGGTTTAGAGAATCAAATTGCAATAGATTCTGGGATGACGGTAAATGCTCAATCTTCAGGTATAGTTAGTTCCGTAACAGCTAACAAAATTGTAATAAAAGATGATCATGGTAAAAAAACAACCTATAAATTGCAGAAATATTTACGATCAAATCAACAAACTTGTATTAATCATAGGCCAATTGTCTGGAAAGGAGAAAAAATAAAATCAGGTCAGATTTTAACTGATGGTCCAGCTATCACTGGTAGTGAATTAGCTTTAGGTCAAAATGTTTTAGTTGGCTACATGCCATGGCAAGGTTATAATTTTGAAGATGCTATTTTAATAAGTGAACGACTAGTTTATGATGATATTTTTACGTCTATACATATTGAACGTTATAAAATAGAAATTGATCAAAATTCTGAAACTTCTGAGCGAACAACAAAAAATATTCCAAATTTAAATCCTTCAGAAGTAAGCCATTTAAATGAAGATGGAATTGTAATTGTTGGAACATTTGTCAAGCCAGGGGATATTTTAGTAGGTAAAGTTATTTCTAATAATAGTTCTGAGCAGTTACCTGAATCAAAGCTTTTACGTGCAATATTCGGAGCAAAAGCAAAAGGAGTTAAAGATAATTCTTATCGAATGTTAGATGGAGAATATGGTCGAGTTATTGAGACTGTTACATTTAATCGTCGTACAAAGTTAACATATAAATTTGAAAAAATTTATGTATTTATTGCTCAAATTAGGAAAATTCAAGTTGGAGATAAAATTGCAGGTCGACATGGTAATAAGGGAATTATATCAAGAATTTTACCTCGACAAGATATGCCATTTTTGCCTGACGGAACACCTATTGATATCATACTAAATCCACTAGGCGTACCGTCAAGAATGAATGTTGGACAGTTATATGAATGCTTATTAGGACTTGCTGGGGATAAACTAAACTATAGATTTAAGATATTACCATTTGATGAAATGTATGGCTTAGAAGTTTCACGAATTTTAATCAATAAAAAGTTACGTCAAGCTTCGATTTCGAAAAATGAAAGCTGGTTATTTAATCCTTATTCCCCAGGAAAAATGGTATTAATTGATGGAAGAACAGGGACTGAATTTGAAAATCCTGTTACTGTTGGAAATGCGTATATGTTAAAGCTTATTCATTTAGTTGATGACAAAATGCATGCTAGAGCAACAGGTCCTTATTCTTTGATTACTCAACAACCTTTAAGAGGAAAAGCTCAACATGGTGGTCAACGATTCGGTGAAATGGAAGTATGGGCATTGGAAGGATTTGGAGCAGCTTTTACATTAAAAGAATTATTAACAATTAAATCTGATGATATGCAGGGTCGAAATGAAACACTAAATGCAATTGTAAAAGGTCAACAAATCCCAAAATTCGGAATTCCAGAATCATTTAAAGTTTTATTACATGAACTAAGATCTATTGGTTTAGATATGAGTACTTATAAACTTGAAAAATTTAGTTCAGAAAAAAAATATGAAATTGAAGTTAATCTGATAGAAAAATACAATGCTTTAGCAAAAACGTTTTCCCCAACTTCAAATATAAACGATATTTCATTTTAATACAGATGGTAGAATCTACTAAAGAATTTGACTATATAAAAATCAAATTGGCATCGCCTTTTCGAATATTACAATGGGCAAATCGAAAATTACCTAATGGTCAATTTGTTGGAGAAGTTCAAAAATCCGAGACAATAAACTATCGTACTTTTAAACCTGAGATGGATGGTTTATTTTGTGAACGCATTTTTGGTCCCAGTAAAAGTTTAGAATGTGCTTGTGGAAAATATAAACGAGTTCGTTATGAAGGATTAATATGTGAAAGATGTGGGGTTGAACTTACAGAATCACGTGTACGAAGACATAGAATGGGCTATATAAATTTAATTTATCCAGTTACACATGTTTGGTACATTAATAGTCGTCCAAATTTTATGTCATTATTACTAGAAGTCGAAGAATGTGAAAAAAAACTAGATACAACATATACTGCTCATTCAGAAAAATGTAAAAAATGTGAAGGCTTAAAATTAACCACTTCTACAATTGTTGATTTATGGGATGAACGAATCAAAAGAATTAAATTAGCTTCATTAGCCTATTTTATTGCTGAAGATGAAATTTCTTTTTATGGTTTACATTGGGATTTGCAGCAATATAGACGAAGTAGAGAGCTAGGCTATAGTGGTTATCCTTTAAAGCCTTATCCTAAACCTCAAACTCGAAGATATAACACTCCTAAATATTTATTGCGAGCGACACCGAATTTTTTAATAGGAGCCCCGCTAATTAAACGTGAGTTGGAAAAACTAAATCTAAAATCTGAAATATTTAGAATGAGATGTTTTATTTTAGTTTGTACAAAAGTTTTAAACAAAGAGAAACCCATTTATGATGAATCAAAATGGTTTAGAAAGTGGGAACAGCAAAGAATATATAAAATTCGTGAGCAAGTTATTAAACGTATTCGGATCTTAGAAAATTTAGTTGGTACCGGTTCAAGCCCTGCTTGGATGATTCTAACAATTTTACCTGTGATTCCACCGGCTTTAAGACCTATGATTCAATTAGAAGGTGGAAGATTTGCTACGTCTGATTTGAATGAATTATATCGAAGAATTATTACTAGAAATAATCGACTTCTTAGACTTTTAGAAATTGATGCGCCCCAACTTATAATTCGTAATGAAAAACGTTTATTACAAGAAGCAGTTGACACTTTAATTGATAATGGTAAACGTGGTAAAATTGCTCTAAGTGCAAATAATAGGCCCTTAAAATCTTTGTCTGACATTATTAAAGGTAAACATGGTCGTTTTCGTCAAAATTTATTAGGAAAAAGGGTTGATTATTCGGGTCGTTCTGTAATTGTAGTTGGTCCAAGTTTAAAATTAAATCAATGTGGATTACCATATGAAATGGCTGTTGAGCTATTTCAACCCTTTATTATCAGAGAATTAATTAATCAAGGTTTAGCTAGCAATATGAAGATTGCTAAAAATTTAATTCAACATAATGAAGCTATAATTGATCCAGTATTAGAAAAAGTACTAAAGAGTCATCCAATTTTTTTAAATCGTGCTCCAACGTTACATAGATTAGGGATTCAAGCTTTTGAACCTATTTTAGTTCAGGGAAGAGCCATTAAACTACATCCTTTAGTTTGTTCTGCTTTCAACGCTGATTTTGATGGAGATCAGATGGCAGTTCATATTCCATTATCTATTGAAGCTCAAGCTGAGTGTTATATGTTGATGTTAGCACCTTATAATTTTCTTTCGCCAGCTAATGGAGAACCAATTATTATGCCAAGTCAAGATATGGTATTAGGCTGTTATTATTTAACTGTAAATAATATCAAGGGATTATTAGGTTCAAATCACTACTTTGCAAATTTAAATGATGTTATTCTGGCTTATAACCAAAACAAAATTGAGATTCACAGTGGTATTTGGATACGAATTCAAGAACCTATTCCATCTAGTTTAGATGTGATTAAAACTTTAAAATTAAATGATGATACAGTTATCGAATATTATGAGAATAGGCAAATTCGAAAAACAAAAAATGGAGAAATAATTGTCCACTATATAAGAACAACAACTGGTCGGGCTATTTTAAACTATATTATCCAAAAAACTTTAAATTTTTTATAAATAAAAATTAAATTATTAAATAATTTTTATGGAAAACTATACCTACCAAAATAACTTAATTGGTAAAAAACAGCTACGACAACTATTGGCTTGGAGTTTTACTAATTATGATTCTATGCAAGCTTGTGCGCTAGCTGATGAATTAAAATATTTAGGCTTTAAATATGCCAGTAAGGCTGGTATATCGATTAGTATTGAAGATTTGAAAATTCCCTTCGTTAAAAACTTAATGCTTGAAAAAGCAAATCAAGAGATTACAAATTCTGAAAAAATTTATTTAAAAGGAAAAATTACAGACGTTGAAAGGTTTCAAAAAATTATTGACACCTGGAGTTTGACGAGTGAATCATTAAAAGAGCAAGTTATATACTATTTTAAAAACTATGATCCACTGAACTCAGTTTATATTATGGCTTTTTCTGGTGCTCGTGGAAATTTATCTCAAGTTCGTCAGTTAGTTGGGATGAGAGGACTTATGTCAGATCCTAGTGGGCAAATTATGAATTTACCTATTAAAAAAAATTTTCGCGAAGGTTTAACCATAACTGATTATTTAATGTCTGGGTACGGGGCCAGAAAAGGAATTGTTGATACCGCATTAAAAACAGCGAATTCAGGTTATTTAACGCGTCGTTTAATCGATGTTGGACAAGATATTCTAATTCGAGAAAAGGATTGTTTAACTACAAACTCATTTTTTATTACAACCAATGGAAATGATTCAAAGATTAATAATTTAATTTTTGATAAAATACTAGGACGTGTTTTAACTAAGTCTATTTTTGATCCAGAAACGAACGAATTAATATTTTCGGCAAATACTCAAATAACACCAAAAGTAATTGAAACATTTAAAATAAGAAAAATTGATCAGTTTTATATTCGATCACCTTTAACTTGTAATTTGTATAGAGCTATTTGTCAAAAATGTTATGGTTGGGATTTAGCAAATGAAAATTTAGTTGATATTGGTGAAGCAGTTGGTATATTAGCAGGACAGTCAATTGGAGAACCAGGTACTCAATTAACCATGAGAACTTTTCATACAGGTGGAATTTTTACCTCTGAGGCGCGCCAACAAATTATAAGTCCTGTTAATGGAATTGTACGGTTTTATAAAAGTTTAAAAACTGTAATTTTAAGAACAAATAGAGGTGAAGACGTTTTAATTACGAAAAATTCAGGTTCTCTAATTTTAATACCTGAAGATAAATCCCAAAATTTAATCCAAATTGAGGTTTTAAAAAATACAATTTTATTTCCAAAGAATAATCAATATGTATTAAAAGAAACTGTTATTGGAGAACTTATTAATACAAATAAGCAAGTTAAAACCGAAATCAAAGCAATTTTAAGCGATAGTTGTGGTGAAATTTTCGTTCCTCGTTTAAAAAAGAAAACTAATGTCTTAAACAATAATAAATTAGTTTGGATTTTGTCAGGTAAACTTTACAATAGTCCTTTAAGTTCATTTATAAATTTTTATGCAGATTACAAATTAAATCAACATAGTTATATTTTTAGAACAAAAATAATAAATCATTATGCAGGTTTAGTTGAATTTATAAATAATAAAAAAACATTATTCCAACGATTAATTAGAATAAGAAATGACAAATATTCTTTTTTTAACTCGACTATTCACCAATTAGAGAAAAATGTTACTAATAAAAATTATGTATTCTGTTTCCAAAATTTTAAATATCTTCTAAAAATATATCCTAAAAATGAAGGTTTCTATCTTCAGTTATCGAAGAATAATCAAGTTGGTAGTCTAATAAATAATACTTTTAAAACCCTAACAGGTGGTATTGTTTACTATGATTCACGAAACATTCTTAAATGTAATCAAAAAAATAAAAAAAGTTATTATTTAAATCGTTCAAATTTGTTATCAAGATACAAATCACTCATTTCTCATCGCACAATTGTTTGGCTCGGAGAAGAAATTCATAAAGTCAATTGCGAATCCAATATTGTACTTGTTGAGCATGGAGATTTTATATCAGAAGGATTTGAGATAGTTCCTGGTTTATTTTCAAAAACGTCTGGAATTGTAATTATTCGTCAAAAAAATAATATTGTTCAAACTATCATAATTCGATCTGGATTAGCTTATGAAGGAAAAAAATTTAAACGAAATTCAAAAAAACTATATTATCCAGGTGAAGTTATTCTTTCAAATATTACAATTAAAACATTGTCTTTTTGTGAACATAGCATTGGTAAAACTACAGAGCAATTACTAGTCCGTCCAATAGAAATATATGAATTTCCTCATTTTAATAATTCTCATATTGATTACCAAAATAAATTAAATAATCAATCGAATCTAAAATTAGACTCTAAAAGCGTTTATTCTTATAAACCAAATCAAATTATTAAAGGAAATAGAAATTTAAATTTGATTTCGAACTCATTAAGTTTTACTTCAAATCAACTTTTAAGTCAAAATGTAAATATTGAATTATTTAATAATAAAAAAACAAACTGTATTGATTTTAGAATTAGTGAAAAAATAAATCTAAATAATTACTTATTACCGAATTTAAGATATAAGAGTATTGATTCATGTTTTTTAATTCAACCGAATCAGTTTATTGATAGATATACCGTATTAGGTTATCTAGAATCCTTAACGTTAAATTCGATGGAAATTGTTAAATTTAAAATTAAAAATAAAATAAGTAAACAAATTTTTTTAATATCCAACGATGATTGTTTTAATATTAAGAAAAAACAGTTTCCAAATAAAAAAATAAATGATTTTCTTATTAATAGTTCAAAGGTTAGTGAAATAGGAAAGATTATTATCGAAAATAATGATTTTTTTACATTACAAAAGGGTCGTCCCTATTTTTTCCCAAATTGTAAAAATGATGATATAAATCGTAAAATCAGTCTTCAATATAAGATAGTTTCTCCAATGCGTATACATTCGCGTTTTACAACAAATCGACATCTTTCATTAAATTACTATGATATGATGAAGTTATCTGTAAAAAGAATAAATGGAATTGAGAAATTTTCTAACCATAATGAAATCATCAAAGCCGAATTTTCAAAAATATATTTTAAAAGAAATGGTAAACTTTATAGCTCTTTAATACCACAATTTATTAAGAAATTCGCCTTAAATAATTCTCAAAGCGATTTAAAATATAAAAATATTGTTAGACCTGATAGTTTGGGTAAAATTTCACATGGTAAAATGGATAGAACTTTACTAATGCAAAGTTCGAAAACTGTAAAAAATCAATATCTTAATACTAAAGATTCAGAATACCAGCTAACTTTGGTAAAATTTTTTGAACAGCCATTTTCTAAATCGACAAAATCGATTGGTGTTTATTCAATAACTGAAGATTATTTTGAGCAAGACGTGAATAGCGTTTTTTGTAAAAACAGTGAGTTTATTGATAATGGAGAAACAATTGGTTTACTTAATTTGGAAAAAGAAATCACTGGTGATATTGTTCAAGGTTTACCACGAATTGAAGAAATCTTAGAAGCTCGGAAAAAAAATATAGTTGTTAAAAGAATTCCAACCAGTCAGAAAAAGAGTCTACTGATTCAAAAAACAAGTTTAGATCCAAATTTTGAATTTAGAAAATTAGGAACACCAATTAGAGAAAATGAAAAAGTTAATCCACATAAGTTATTAAAAGTTTACTTTAATTATTATGGGCTAATTAAATCTTTTAGCTGTGATAAAACAAAAGAAATTAAATATACTCGATTAATACAAAATTATGAAGGGAGCTATAAAAGTTTTAAAAAGGTTCAATCATTCATTCTTAATTCAGTACAATCAGTATATCAATCACAGGGAGTAACAATTAATGATAAACATTTAGAAGTTATTATTAAACAAATGACGACTAAAGTTTTGATTACTTATGAAGGTAATACTCCTTTATTGAGAAGAGAAGTAATTGACCTATACCATATTAAGTATATAAATCAAATTGTTACCGAACAAGGAAAACAATCAGCTTGCTATGTTCCACTTTTATTAGGAATTACAAAGGCGGCTCTGAACAACCCAAGTTTTATTTCAGCGGCAAGTTTTCAAGAAACAACTAGAGTTCTTACAAAAGCGGCAATTGAAGGTAGAATTGATTGGTTACGGGGTTTAAAAGAGAATATTATTATTGGTCATTTAATTCCTGCAGGTACAGGATCACAAAGTTATAGAAATTGCTTTAAAAATTTTAGATCTTTAAATACACAACTTCAAAATAAATTCGATAACTTAGCGCATATTTGAAAATCACTCTGTACAAGTTTTCTAATTTTTGATACGATTTAAGCTATAAATTAATATATTTCGTTAAATAATTTAAAATTTTATGCCTGATATAACTTTATCCCAATTATTAGAAGCTGGGGTTCATTTTGGTCACAAAGCCTACAGATGGAATCCAAAAATGTTTCCTTACATTTATAGTGAAGTTAACAATATTCATATTTTAGATTTAGTTCAATCAGCAACTTGTTTAAAAGAAGCAAATAAGTATTTGGAATCAGCTGCTCGTGAAGGAAAAACATTTTTATTTATTGGAACAAAACGTCAAGCCACAACATTAATTGCTCAAGAAGCAAAACGTTGTGATTCATACTATGTGAACCATCGATGGCTAGGTGGTATGTTAACTAATTGGACAACTTTAAAAGAACGAATTGTACATTTAAAAGATTTAGAAAAGCAAGAAGTAGATAACACGTTTGATTTACTACCAAAAAAAGAAGCTGCTCTTCGTCGAAAAGAATTAAAGAAATTACGTAAACATTTAGATGGTATTAAAACCATGAATAATTTACCAGATGTTGTAATAATTATTGATCAAAAACGCGAAATAACAGCGATTAGAGAATGTAGAAAATTAGGAATTCCAATTGTTTCAATATTAGATACAAATTGTGATCCTGATTTAGTAGATATCCCTATTCCAGGCAATGATGATGCAGTAAGATCTATTAAATTAATTTTAAAATCATTGACAGACAGCATAATTAGTGGAAAAGCATTAGCAAATTAAAATGCCTCTATAAAAATTAATTATAATTAGAATTATATGAAAACAGAAATTGATGCTAAAACAGTAAAAAAACTGCGTGAAGAAACAGGCGCAGGAATGATGAATTGTAAACAAGCGTTATTAGAAAATGGTGGTGACTTTGAAAAAGCCGTTCAATCACTAAAATTAAAGGGAATGGCAACTGCTGATAAAAAAGCAAGTCGAAATACAAATGAAGGTTTAATTTATTCTTATATACATACTGGAAGTAAATTAGGAATTCTACTTGAAATTAATTGTGAAACTGATTTCGTAGCACGTCGTGAAGAATTTTCAGAAGTAGCAAAAAATGTTGCTATGCAGATTGCTTCTAACCCAGAAATTATGTTTGTTTCTTCAGAAGAGATTTCGGAATCAGTAAAAAATGAGGTTAGAGAATTTGAAAGTGCTAAAGAAGATTTAAAAAACAAACCGGAAGAAATTAAAAATAAAATAGTTGAAGGTCGTGTTGAAAAGAATTTAAAAAAACAAGTTTTATTAGATCAAGAATATATTAGAGATCCCAATATAACTGTAAGTCAGTATATTAAGCAAGTTATTGGGGTATTAGGAGAAAATATTAAAGTTACTCGATTTACTCGTTATGTACTAGGTGAAACGAGCAATTAAAACAAGACTTAAATAACTTGTATTTATTTGATATTTAAAATATCAAATAAATACAAGTTAACATCAATATTTATTCATTAATCTTTTAATTTAGATAAACAATAAAATAATTTTTTAACAACTAGTAACTGTGTAATACACAGTTACTAGTTGTTAAATTAGTAATCTAATAATTTGTAAAAAATTTTTACAAATTAGTAACGACCACCTTCTGGATTAGCTTGAACACTGTAGCTCTTAATTGTGTAAGCAATTCGACGACCTTCACATTCTTGACGTTCTAAGTAGAAACCTGGTTCGTTAGATGGACGGTTTACGATAAAAGACATAACACAACTTTCAGTACCGTGAGCAGCATTGAATGCGTTGATACGGATGTAACCAGCTGCACATGATTTACGAGCTTCACGTAATTCGAACATTACAGAACCTGGGTCTTTAACGTCAAATAATGGTAAACCCCATAATTCCCAGTAACTGTTACGAGGATGTGGATCATCTGTCCATTCAACGTTCATTGCCCAACCTTTGTTGATGCAGTAAGCGATTTGTTTTTGAATTTGTTGATCAGTTAAATCTGGTAAAAAAGAAAAACAACCTTGTGTAAGTCTCACTATTCAATACTCCTTAAATATTTTTGTAAAAGTAACTTATTATCTGTTTTGTGTTGGTGTTACAGAGAAGTCAGCTGTATCTGTAGAAGTGTAGTTGAAGCTGATATCTTTCCATAAATCTAATGCAGTTTGTAAAGGACCACATGTTTTAGCTGCATCGCGTAAAATTTGAGGACCAACATTACTGTTGAAGTAGTCTGCACCTTCATTACGAGCTAAAACCATTGCTTCTAAAGCAACACGGTTAGCTGTAGCACCTGCTTGAATACCATCTGGGTGACCAATTGTACCACCACCGAATTGTAAAATTACGTCATCACCTAAGTAGTGAAGTAATTGGTGCATTTGACCACAGTGAATACCACCAGATGCAACAGGCATACATTTACGTAAACTAGCCCATGTCATTTCGAAGAAGATACCGTATGGTAAGTTAACATCTAATTGTGTTAATCTTAAAACATCGTAGAAACCTTTAATCATTAAAGGATCACCTTCTAATTTACCTACAACTGTACCAGCGTGAATATGGTCTACACCAGACATACGCATCCATTTACAAATAACACGGAAGTTAATACCATGATTTTTTTGACGAGCGTAAGTTGAGTTACCTGCACGGTGTAAGTGTAAAAGCATATCGTTTTCACGAGCCCAAATAGCAGAACTTTGAATTGCTGTGTAACCCATTACTAAGTCAATCATAACAATTACAGAACCAACTGCTTTAGCATACTCAGCACGTTTGTATACTTCTTCCATTGTACCAGCAGTAATGTTTAAGTATGAACCTTTAACTTCACCTGTAGCAGCAGAAGCACGGTTAATACCTTCCATACAGTTTAAGAAACGCTCTCTCCAACGCATGAAAGGTTGAGAGTTAATGTTTTCGTCATCTTTTAAGAAGTCTAAACCACCTTTTAAACCTTCGTAAACTACACGACCGTAGTTTTTACCAGATAAACCTAATTTTGGTTTTACTGTAGCACCTAATAATGGAGCACCGTATTTGTTTAAACGTTCACGTTCTACAATAATACCAGTCGCAGGACCTTGGAATGTTTTTAAGTATGAGTGAGGAATACGCATATCTTCTAAACGTAATGCAGAAACAGCTTTGAAACCGAATACGTTACCAATAATAGATGCTGTTAAGTTAGATAATGAACCTTCTTCAAATAAATCACATTCGTATGCGATGAAAGCGAAGAATTGATCTGTTGTATTTGGAACTGGATCTACACGGTAAGCTTTAGCACGGTAACGATCACAAGCTGTTAATAAATCAGTCCATACAACTGTCCATGTTGCTGTTGAAGATTCACCAGCAACAGCTGCAGCAGCTTCTACTGGATCTACACCTGGTTGTGGTGTAATACGGAATAATGCAAGAACATCAGTAGTTTTTACTGCGTATGAAGCATCCCAGTAACCCATTTTAGCGTAAGGGATTACACCAGATTCGTAACGGTCACTTTTAATTCGAGTCCGTTCTGATACAGATTGAGACATTGATTTCTCCTTAGAATAAAAGGCAATATATATATAATAGATATTTAACTAATTTAGAAAATTAGTTCTATCGGTTAAATTCATTAGAACAACCTTACTGAATATTATAGTATGCTTCCCGATTGTAACATGTATATATGTTATTTAATTATGCTATAACTTTTTATAATAAATAATATTTAAGCTTTATTATTCCAATTTTCTGAAAAATTCCTTTATAATATGAATTAAGAATCATGAATAAATTAAACCTTAATTAAATTTCATCTATATTTATTAATTTTCAATAATTTTAGTAATGGTATGATTAATAAATCAAATAAAGTATTAAATAAAAACATAACTAATTTAGTAAATCAAACTTATCAATATGGATTTTCGACAAATATTGAAAAAGATATAATTGAAAAGGGATTAACTGAAAAAACAATTCGTTTAATTTCAAAAAAAAAGAAAGAAACAGACTTTTTATTAAACTTCCGATTAAAAGCTTATAAAAAATGGAAACAAATGGCTGAACCAGAGTGGGCGTATTTGAAATTTCCTCAAATTGATTATCAAGATATTATTTATTATTCTGCTCCAAAATCTCAAAAAAAATTGAAAGATTTAAGTGAAGTTGATCCAGAATTACTAAAAACATTTGAAAAATTAGGTATTTCATTAACTGAGCAAAAAAGATTAGCAAATGTTGCGATAGACGTAGTATTTGATAGTATTTCAATTGGAACAACCTTTCAAGAAGAATTGAGTAAACATGGAGTAATTTTTTGTTCAATTTCAGAAGCTATGACTGATTATCCCGAATTAGTTGAAAAATACTTAGGTTCTGTTGTTCCAATTGGGGATAACTATTTTTCAGCTTTAAATTCAGCTGTCTTTACAGATGGTTCTTTTTGTTACATCCCTGAAAATACCATTTGTCCTTTAGATTTATCCACTTATTTTAGAATTAATGATCAAAAGTCAGGTCAATTTGAGAGAACGTTAATAATTGCAGAGAAAAATAGTCAAGTAAATTATCTTGAGGGTTGTACCGCTCCTCAATATGATACAAATCAACTTCATGCAGCAGTTGTAGAACTAGTTGCATTAGATAATGCTGTTATTAAATATTCAACGGTTCAAAATTGGTATTCTGGAAATGAATTTGGAAAAGGTGGTGTATATAATTTTGTTACAAAACGGGGTCTATGCTCTGGAGTTAACTCAAAAATTTCATGGACACAAGTTGAAACAGGCTCATCAATTACTTGGAAATATCCAAGTTGTCTTCTAGTGGGTAATAATTCTCAAGGTGAATTTTATTCCGTTGCTTTAACGAATAACTATCAACAAGCAGATACTGGAACAAAAATGATTCATATCGGAAAAAATACTAGAAGTCGAATTATTTCAAAAGGTATATCAGCCGGAAAATCAAAAAATAGTTATCGGGGACTAGTTAATGTGAGTAATAAAGCTTTGGGCTCAAGAAACTATTCACAATGTGACTCTTTGTTAATTGGTAATTTATCAAATGCGAATACTTTTCCATTTATTTCAGTTCAAAATTCAACAACAAAAATTGAACATGAAGCTTCTACATCAAAAATTGGAGAAGAACAGATTTTCTACTTTTTACAAAGAGGTATTTGTATTGAAAAAGCTATTGAATTAATGATTAGTGGATTTTGTAAAGAAATTTTTACAAAACTACCCCTAGAATTTGCTGCAGAAGCAGATAAGTTATTAACTTTAAAATTAGAAGGAAGTATTGGATAATGATTTTAAACTCTCCACTTTTAGAAATTAAAGATTTGCAAGTTTCGATTAATGAAAATAAAATTTTAAAAAATTTAAATTTAACAGTAAATAAAGGTGAAATTCACGCGATTATGGGTCCTAATGGCTCAGGAAAAAGTACCTTTTCAAAAGTTCTTGCGGGTCATCCTGCGTACTCAGTTTTGAGTGGGGATATAATTTTTAAAGGATCTAGTATTCTTGATCTTGAACCTGAAGAACGCTCACACTTAGGAATTTTTTTAGCTTTTCAGTATCCTATTGAAATACCTGGTGTTAGTAATGAAGATTTTTTGCGTCTAGCGTACAATTCAAAACAAAAATTTTATAATAAACCAGAAGTTGATCCACTTGAATTTTTAGCAATAATAACTGAAAAATTAAAACTTGTTAACATGTCGCCTTTATTTTTAAGTAGAAATGTAAACGAAGGATTTTCAGGTGGTGAGAAAAAACGAAATGAAATATTACAAATGATTTTACTAGATTCTGAATTAACAATTTTAGATGAAACAGACTCTGGTTTAGATATTGATGCTTTACGAATAATTTCAAATGGTATCAATAACTTTATGAATCCAACAAAATCAATTATTTTAATTACTCACTATCAAAGATTATTAGATTATATAAATCCAACTTATGTTCATGTTATGCAGAATGGTCAAATTATAAAAACTGGATCAGCTGAGTTAGCGAAAGAGCTGGAGAGTAAAGGATATGAATGGCTATAAAATAAATTAGAGCTTTTTTATAAAATAAACCAATTATTATTGGATAACTTCCTATAATCTTAATTGTTCCTGTATATTTTTTAATATTGGGTAATTTACTAAGTTAGTTAAATTTTATGTACCCAGAAATTTTTTATTCAAATACGTTTACGTTATTAGCGTCAGCAGAAGTTGGAAAACATTTTTACTGGAATCTTGCTGGTTTTTTAGTACATGGACAAGTTTTACTCGTTATCTGGTTTGTAATATTAATTTTATTAGTATTATCAATCTTAGGTACATCAAATGCTGATCGAATTCCTCATGGTTTTCAAAACTTTATGGAATCAGCAGTTGACTTTGTGACTGACATTGCTAGAGATCAATTAGGAGAAAGTTTTTATAAAGAATGGATACCATTTATTGGTACTTTATTCTTATTCATTTTTGGTTGTAATTGGGCTGGTGCCGTTATTCCATGGAAATTAATAGAGTTACCTGAGGGAGAACTTGCAGCTCCAACAAATGATATTAATACAACGGTTGCTTTAGCTTTATTAACTTCACTTGCTTACTTCTATGCAGGTTTTAGTAAAAAAGGTTTAGGTTATTTCAAGCGTTATATATCTCCAATTCCACTTCTTCTACCTATTAATATTTTAGAAGATTTTACGAAGCCTTTATCGTTAAGCTTCCGATTATTCGGGAATGTTTTAGCTGATGAATTAACAGTTTCGGTATTGACTTCATTAGTTCCATTAGTTATTCCGTTGCCGATTATGCTATTAGGGATTTTTGCTGGTTCAGTGCAGGCATTAATTTTTTCAACATTAGCAGCTGCCTATATTGCAGAAGCTCTTGAATAGACATTTGAAAAATTAATGCAATTAGATTTTTTAAAAATTACACCTATATATATATTTACATTTTAAAAATTTATTATGGATTCTATCATTTCTGCTGCTTCTGTTATTGCTGCTGGTTTAGCTATTGGTTTAGCTGCTATTGGACCTGGTATTGGTCAAGGTAACGCAGCTGGTCAAGCTGTTGAAGGTATTGCTCGTCAACCTGAAGCAGAAAACAAAATTCGTGGTACACTATTACTAAGTTTAGCTTTCATGGAAGCATTAACAATTTATGGTCTAGTTGTAGCATTAGCATTATTATTCGCTAACCCATTCAACGGTTAATTTCAATAAATATAAAATTAAAAGTAGAAGTTAAGTCTTTTATAAATTACTTCTACTTTTAGGTTTTTTATTACAATTAGAAAATTATTTTTTAAATAATGTTTATTTTTTAAATATATAATTTTTAAAAATTTACATTATTTTAATCTTTAGAGTTTTAACATAAAAATTTTTTTTTAAATCATTCGAATTTCATTAATAAGATTAATGATTTTTTTTATTAAAAACTTTTAATTCTATAGCACATAACATATAGATTTTATATGATTAATCTTTCAATACTAATTTCAAATTCAGAAGTTAGTGGTCCTGGAGGGCTATTCGATATTAATGCTACTTTACCCTTAGTTGTAATTCAATTTGTATTACTAGTAATTGTACTAAACATAATTTTATATAATCCATTACTTACTATTATTGAAGAACGTAAGGAATATATTTTAAGTAATCTTGGGAAAGCATCAGAAATATTAGCAGAAGCTACTCGACTAACTAAACAGTATGAACAAGAATTAGCTAGCGTCCGTAAAGAAGCCCAACTAGAAATTACAAATTCACAAAAAATTCATAAAGAAATCTTAGAAGTTGAACTAAAGGTTTCTCAAAAATACATTGATGATTTATTAGATATTATCCAAAAAGATCTTCTTGCTAAAAAAGATATAGCACTAAATAGTTTAGATGACATTGTTAAATCTTTAAGTGCAGATATTGAAACTAGATTATCAATTTAAATTTTTTGTTAAACGTAGTTTTCTTTTTAAAAGTTAACAGTTTATATAAAAACTTGAAAACATGGAAAATTTTACTCAAATTTTTACATTACTTGCACACGAAGAAGGTATTGGCCTAAATTTAGATATTCTTGAAACAGGATTGCTAAATATTTTGGCATTAGTGGCAATTCTAATCTATACTGGTAGAGATTTTTTAGGATCTTTATTAGAAGAAAGAAGAGCAACAATTGTGAAAAGTGTGCAAGATGCTGAAGATCGATTAAATGAAGCCCAAAAACGTCTAAATGAAGCCCAAAAGCAATTAAGTCAAGCAAATATTGTTATTAGTGAAATCAGAAATGAAGCGATTTCAACTAAAAAATTATTACTTGAAACAGATGCTTTTGAAGCAAAAAAAGACTTAAAAATTCGATTTGATCGTGCATTAGCAACTTTCCAATCAAAGGAGCGTCAAATATTTTTAGAAATCAAACAGCAAATTATATCACTTGTATTAAAAAGAACTGTAACGCGTGCAAAAGAAGCATTTGGACCAAAAGAACGTGCAACTACGTTAATAAATGATACTATTAATAAATTAGAAGGAGATTTATTATGAGTAAAAATGTATTAGCAGCAAAAATTGCAGTTCCATATGCTCGTGCTTTATTTGACTTCTCTGTTGAAAAAAACATTATGCATCAAATTACAGCAGATTTTCAAAATTTAGAAGTTTTTCTAGATGAATCTGCTGAACTTGTGGATTATTTAAATAATCCAATTGTTAATAATACTGCAAAAAGTGAAATTTTAACAAAAATATTAAAGTCTCAAGTTAATACTGAAACTTTTAAATTTTTAATGGTTTTAGTAGAGCGAGATCGAATTAATATCTTAAAATCAGTTATTTCTAATTATTTAGAATTAGTTTATGAAACTGCTTCAATTAAAACAATTGAAGTTGCAACTGCATATCCATTTGCAAATTTACAAAAAAATACTCTAATTCAAAAGTTAAAAGAATTAACTAATGCAAGAGAAATTCGATTAGTTATTACAGTTGATTCTAGTTTAATTGGTGGTTTTTTAATTAAAACAGAATCAAAAGTTATTGATTTTACAATTAAAAATCAATTACAAAAACTAGCAAAACATTTAGATACTGTTTTAGAACTTTAATTTATAAACAAATCTTTTATTAACTTTTTATTTTAAAATAATACAATGATAAATATTCGTCCAGACGAAATTAGTAGTATTATCCGTGAACAAATTGAAAAATACGATCAAGATGTTAAAGTAGATAATATTGGTACTGTATTACAAGTTGGTGATGGTATTGCTCGCGTTTATGGTCTTGATCAAGTAATGAGTGGTGAACTTTTAGAGTTTGAAGATAAAACTGTCGGTATTGCTTTAAACTTAGAAAATGACAACGTAGGTGTTGTATTAATGGGTACAGGCCGTCAAATCTTAGAAGGTAGTACTGTAAAAGCTACAGGTAAAATTGCTCAAATTCCTGTGGGTGATAAATTCTTAGGCCGTGTTGTTAACCCATTAGGTGCACCAATCGATGGTAAAGGTGAAATTGTAAGTACAGAAAGTCGCCTAGTTGAATCAATGGCACCAGGTATTATTACGCGTAAGTCAGTATGTGAGCCTTTACAAACAGGTATTACTTCAATTGATGCGATGATTCCAATTGGTCGTGGTCAACGTGAATTAATTATTGGTGACCGTCAGACAGGAAAAACTTCAATTGCTGTTGATACAATTATTAATCAAAAAACAGAAAATGTTGTTTGTGTGTATGTAGGTATTGGTCAAAAAGCTTCAACAATTGCTCAGGTTGTAAATGTTCTTGAAGAAAAGAATGCATTATCGTACACAATTATTGTTTCAGCAAGTGCAAACGATCCTGCAACTTTACAATACATTGCTCCATATGGTGGTGCAGCATTAGCAGAATACTTTATGTATCAAGGAAAAGCAACATTAGTTATTTATGATGATTTAACGAAACAAGCTATTGCTTACCGTCAAATGTCATTATTATTACGTCGTCCTCCAGGACGTGAGGCTTATCCTGGTGATGTATTCTACTTACACTCACGTTTATTAGAGCGTGCAGCAAAACTTAGTGATGCATTAGGCGGTGGTAGTATGACTGCTCTTCCAATTATTGAAACACAAGCAAGTGACGTATCTGCTTACATTCCTACGAATGTAATTTCAATTACGGATGGTCAAATTTTCTTATCGAATGACTTATTTAACTCTGGTATTCGTCCTGCAATTAACGTTGGTATTTCTGTATCACGTGTAGGTTCAGCTGCTCAGACTAAAGCAATGAAAAAAGTTGCTGGTAAATTAAAATTAGAGTTAGCTCAATTCAACGAATTAGAAGCATTCTCACAATTTGCTTCAGATTTAGATGAAGCTACACAAAAACAATTAGCACGTGGTACAAGATTACGTGAATTATTAAAACAACCACAAAACTCTCCTTTATCTGTAGGTGAACAAGTTGCTTTAATTTTTACAGGTATTAATGGTTATTTAGATGATTTAGCTGTTAGTGATGTTAAAGATTATTGTTTAAGTTTAGTAAAATACTTAAATACATCAAAACAATCATATCTTGAAATTGTTCGTTCAACGAATCAATTTACGGAAGAAGCTGAAAGTCAATTAAAAGAAGCTATTGCTGAATCAAAAAAAGCATTTGCAAAAAGTAACTAATATTTAATCTTGTTACTATATTATTTAGTAACAAGATTAAATTACTATTCAAATATATATATATTACAAATCGATGTCACCTTGGTAACCTTTTGGATGTCTCACGACAGTCAAAGCAATTTTATGATTGCCAGATGCTAAGCAGTGGAGCACATCTCTCACTTCGTGAGCCTCCCTACATCGATGTTTACTATTTTCCTTGCATATGTAAAATACCAATAACAATTATACAACCACAAGCTATACCCACTGCAAATGAACCTGAAGTGATAGCTAGAGCACACACTGAGGATGCTATACCAGATAGACCAGCGTCAATAATTACCTTACTAGGTGGTATAGATGGAACTGGAGCTGGAGCAATGTCAGTAGGTTTTGGATTTCCTTTTGGTAGATCGTTTGCAACAGCCAATAACGATGGACCAAATAATGTGAAACCAAAAATAGCTAGAGCAGTTGTAACACCCAGAATGAAAGATTTTCGTTTTGATTTAGGTTTTTCTTTAGATTCTTTAAATTTCTTTTTAAAATTGATCTTAAAATTTTGAACACGGTTTTTGAAACGATCTACGATTTTTTTCATAAATTTTATAGAAATATATATACAATTCAATTTAATTTGTAAATTTTAATATTTTTTGTGTGCTACGAATAAGAGGCGATCTCATGAGAGATCGCCGACTTAAGAGTCGGAGCATATGAATGAGAAACCTGCCCTCCGCTACCCTCCGCTGCGCTTCGCCTCCCTGCCGAGCAGACAGCAAAGAGCAGTTATGAATATGAATAGGAAGAGAGAGAGAGAGAGTTTTTTGGAATCGCTTCGCTGTCCCTCCGAAACTCTCTCTCTCTCTCTCTTATATAATAGTGTAATGGTCATTTTGTCATGTATAGTCATTTTGCCCCATAGATGCTGGGTATAATTAACCCCGATCTTCCTCCGATCCGATGACAAGATGACATTTGTAATGACCATTTGTATTGGATGTCTCACGACGTTCTGACACTCGAACTTTTAACTAACAAGTGAGTCTATATCCCAGTGTACTCCCTGTGTTCCTATTAAACACACTTCCTCCCACTACGCGGAGGGAGGAAGTTAAGACAGCTGCATTTTTCGGAGTCCGAGCAGTGATCTTAAGGTAAATATCTGTGCATGAGCAGAGAAGATGCTGCGCCCGCATGGTGTCGTCGCTACTCTTGCGTTACTCGCCTCCTCCTTCCATGGTTTCAGCAGTCACCTGCGTTACTCGATTCGGTCCTAACCAGTTTTTATCAGGTCGACCTTTTTTCTTTAAACAAACAACAAAATAGTGTATAATACTAATTGTTAGTCGATGTTTGTTTTTTGTTTTCTATCGTTTGAGTATGTTTCTCCCAATACTGCTCAAACGGTATTCTAGAATTCCCATCCATATATATAAGTCCCTTATTATGACTAGAATGAGATCCTATCTGAAATGGTACCCATCTGTCTTCTGATAAGTATCTTCTATGATCTTCAAATCTTTCATTTGTAAAGATTATGATGACAGCTCCACTTAAGAATGTTTCATTATACTGTCCATACATAGTGTCAATGATATAGTTGTTCTTTATCTCTTCCACTACTTGATAAAAGTTAGCCATACTAGAGTCCTCTCCAAGTGTTCGTGTAAAATCGAACATAAATACATCCACATCCGTTTTCTTGGCTATCTTAGAGACCGCAGATCGAATTCTGTCTGGTCTGTCGAATGGTAGTTTCTTCGCAACTATCTTTGTATCCTTAGAACTTAGAGCTAAGTACTGCATAAACCTTGATTTTCCCATTCCTCCTTGTGAGTCTTCTACCCAAATCACTTTTCTATCTTTGTAGAATTTTATGTGCTCTGGTGCCATAAGCCTTAGTAGCTGTTCTTGCCATAGATATAAATCCAGCTTCATAGTCGTATTTTTTTGTATATAATCTGATAATCCCACATACCAAGGACCTGCTACACGTGTTTCATTCTTCGTGCAGTATAAAGATGAGTCAAAAGACTCCTCATGCTCTGGTGTAAGATTTATTATATCCCATTTTTCCGATAAATACGAAAGAAGTTTCATTTTCCCAATGCGAGGTCCTTTTAATTCAAATCTACCTTGGTAATGTAGCCTTTCTGTTGTTAGACCTCTTTCTAATTGGAATACTCCCTTCTCTGATATAGAGCTTAGAAATAACTGAAGCTCTTCTGGTGTAGGTACTCGTTCATCGAACCCAAGGTTCCATGTAAACACCCACTTCTTTTGAAATTTATGTGCCATTAATTGTTTCTCCGATACGGTTCGAGCGGGTGGGGTGTATAGCGCATCCGCTTATTTTAGTAAATCCGTTGCTTCTGCGATATACCCACCTTTATCCTCCCCTTATATTATATATATATATTTAATACTTAGATCGTCTTAATTATTCAAAATTAGCTTTTAATAGTTATTTTGATTAAAATGAAAAACTTTAATTTGAATATAAAAAACTTAAAGTAGGAAAAATTATTTTATATTTAATGTTCAAAAATGAGACCCAGTAGACTTATAAAGCTCTATTTAACTTTATTACATTTACTGGATCTAACATATTATAAAAATCTTGTTGAATTTAGATAATTAAATTTCAATTATTTTTTTGATGGTAAAACCGTATATTCACGGACAATTTTTCGGAATTCCTCACCATCAATTGTTTCTGAATCTAATAATTTTTCAACTACTAAATCAATTACTACTCTATTATCTAATATAATTTCAGTTGCAATTTGCTCACAGTGATTAATAATTTTACAAACTTCAGCATCAATTCTATCTGCAATTGCTTCGTTTGATTCACCACCTAAGAACATTTGCTCATTATTGTCATCTTCCAGTGCAATTGGTCCTATATTTGACATTCCATAACGAGTTACCATTTGACGAGCAATATTAGTTACTTGTTGCAAATCATTGCTTGCACCTGTTGTAATTTCTGGTTCACCAAATACTACCTTTTCAGCTACACGTCCACCTAAAGTTGTGATAATACGAGCTAGTAATTGTGAACGAGAAACTAACGTTTGATCTTCTTCCGGTGCAAACCATGTAAGCCCCTTTGCACCACCGCGAGGAATTAATGTTATTTTTTCAACTTCATCATGATTTTCTAATGCTGACCCTACAATAGCATGACCAACTTCATGATATGCAATTAATTTCTTATTTTTGCTATCTTCCATCGTACTTCCAGCAATACCACCAATAATTCGGTCTGCTGCTTCATTTACTTCATTTTTTGTAATTGTTGCTTTTTTATAACGAGTTGCTAAAATAGCTGCTTCATTTAATAAGTTTGCTAAATCTGCTCCTGAAAAACCTGGAGTTCTATTAGCTAATTGAACTAAAGAAACATCTGGCGCTAGTGGTTTATTTTTAGCATGAACTTTTAAAATTCCAATTCTTCCTAATCGATCAGGTAGTCCCACAGTAATTTGACGATCAAATCGACCTGGACGTAATAATGCAGCATCTAAAATATCTACTCTGTTCGTAGCACCTACAACAATTACTCCTTTATTTTCTTTAAACCCATCCATTTCAGTTAATAATTGGTTTAAAGTCTGTTCACGTTCATCATTACCTCCACCAATTCCAGCCCCTCTTTCACGGCCAACTGCATCAATTTCATCGATAAAAACAATACATGGAGTATTTTCTGATGCTTTTTTAAATAAATCACGAATTCTTGCCGCACCAATACCAATAAACATTTCTACGAATTCTGAACCAGCAACGCTGTAAAATGGAACATTAGCTTCATTTGCAATTGCTTTTGCTAATAATGTTTTTCCAGTTCCCGGAGGTCCAACCAATAATACACCTTTAGGAATTTTAGCTCCAACAAGTGTATATCTTTCAGGTTCTTTTAAGAATGATACAATTTCTTCAAATTCTGCTTTTGCTTCGTCAATTCCAGCAATATCATTAAATGAAATTCCGGTATCGGGTTTTTGATCAAACCTTGCTGGTGATTTTCCTAAATTCATTGGTGATGAACCGGAATTTCCACCTAAATTATCTGAATTTTGGAAGAAGAAAATTAAACTTCCGATAAAAATTAATGGTAAAAGTAAATTACTTGCAATTGTTATAAAAATACTTTTTTGTGGTGCCGGATGAGCATCAAAATTTATATCATACTCTTTTAGTTTTTGAATTAATTGTGAAGCACCAACTGGAATTTCTACTCTAATAGATTGAGGTCTATTACCTAATTCTGGACTTGACGCTTGAACAATTGCATTTCTGCTGTTATCATATAAGTCAACTTGTTTTACCCATCCCATTTCTAAATATTCTAAGAATCGACCATAAGTCATTCTTGAACTACTTACATTTACATTAACCTCTGGTTTTGATTGGTTTTGATTAATATCATTTCCATCAAATGTTCTAATGCCAATAAAAATGCAGGCTAGAAGAAATAATCCAATAAGAACCTTCTGTATTGTATTACGATCCATTTTTACTTTTTAATTAATTATTTATATTAAATTTATTATCATAACAATGGTAACATATTTTGAATTATGAAACCAACTTTTATTTAAATTTTATTGTGTAAAAATATGTTTAATCACTTATAATGATAAGTAATTTAATAGATTATTTTAATTTAACTATGGTAGAACGTGGTTCAACAGTTCGTATTTTAAGAGAAGAATCTTACTGGTTTAATGAAACTGGTACAGTTGCAACAGTGGATCAAAGTGGAATTCGTTACCCAGTGGTTGTAAGATTTGAAAAAGTAAACTACAGTGGTACTAATACTAATAACTTTGCAATTGATGAATTAGTTGTTGTAAAAAATAAATAATTAAAAATTGTAAAATTTATAAAGAATATAGTCATTCGGAAATAACAAATGACTATATCTTTAGACTATTATTTTCTAGTTCTAATTGAAGATTTGTATTTTTTCTTATGGTTTTACTTCTAAGGTCGAAGTTATAAATTTTGTCGGTTTCGAGGATACAGATATATTGACAAGGAATCTAGAATTAAATACTATAACATTATTTAAATGCTATTTCTATTTTGTACAGTTGTTTAATAAAATTATGAAGCTTATTTACAATGATTGCTTATACTAGATAATATTTGACTTTAAGTTTATAAAATTAAACTATTTAAATTATGAACACAGCTGTATAAATTTAGGTCGAAAAATTTAGTATAGATCATATACAAAACTTAATTTTTATTAATGTGAATTATTTTGAAGTAAAAAAAATAATCAATACTAGATAACTATAGAAAAATTTATTACAGATTCTTAAATTACTTGACGAATAGAAATATATTAATTTTAAATCTCTATTATTAGTAAATGAATCACGTTAATAAGTTCAATAATTTTCTTTTGTGAGTTTAGTAATTTGTAGAAAAAAATTAGAAATTAATCAATAACATTGATTAAAAATAGATAGAGTGGTAAAATTTTATATTACTCTCTTGCAAAATAAAAATTTATTTTAAAATAGTATATTTTCAAAAACCCCTAAATTTTATGCCAAAATTAAAAACTCGAAAAGCCGCCTCAAAAAGATATAAAATTACTGGAAACGATAATTTTTTACGTAAACATGCTTTTAAAGGGCATCTTTTAATGAAAAAATCAAATAGACAAAAAAGAAAACTATCGCAAGTGACATGCGTAAGTAAAAGAGATTCAAATGCTATTAAATTAATGTTACCTTATTAATCTAAATACAATTAACGAGAATAAAAAATGGTTAGAGTCAAACGTGGAAATGTAGCTAGAAAACGTCGTAAAAAAGTTTTAGCACTTGCAAGTGGGTATAGAGGTGCGCATTCTGTTTTATTTAGAGTGGCGAACCAACAAGTTATGAAAGCGTTACGCTATTCATACATTGGAAGAAAACAAAAGAAAAGAATCTTTAGAAAAATTTGGATAACTCGTATTAATGCTGCTTCAAGATTAAATGGAATAAACTATAGTCAGTTAATTCATAGACTTAAAAAATCGAATATTGATATTAACCGCAAGATTTTATCTCAAATAGCAATTCTAGATTCTTCAACTTTTAAAGTTTTAATTAATAACTAAGTTTATTATTCTATAACTAATTTAGATTATTAATACTATATAGCTATACCATATAAGTATAATCTAAATTAGAAACCTAGATCTAAACAGTAAACTAATGAATGTTAATAATGATTTACGAAAATTAATTGATAATTTGCCCTTTTTTCTTCAAGAGCACTTAAATCATCATCCAAATAAAGATAAACTTATTGAAATCGTATTGGATTTAGGAAGAAGACCTGAAGCCCGTTTTGTAAGTGGACCTGAGTATTTATCTCAAAAAATTATTTCTTGGCAAGATATTGATTATTTAACAAAAAGAATAAGTAAATTTAGTAATGAAAATAGAGCAGGGATCGAACGCACACTTCACCGTATAAGCTGCATTAGAAATCGACAATTTTTAATAAATGGTTTAACATGTCGTGTCGGAAGAGCTGTATTTGGAACGATTTCCGTTATTCGAGACTTGCTTGAGTCTAAAAAATCCATTTTAATTTTAGGAAAACCTGGTGTTGGAAAAACAACAATAATTCGAGAAATTGCTCGAGTACTAGCCGATGAAATGGAAAAACGTGTCATTATTATTGATACATCTAATGAAATTGCTGGTGATAGTGACATACCGCATTCGGGTATTGGGCGTGCACGAAGAATGCAAGTTGCAAAAACTGAACTACAACATCAAGTAATGCTTGAAGCCGTTGAAAATCATATGCCTCAAGTTATTATTATTGATGAAATAGGTACAGAGCTTGAAGTTTTAGCTGCAAGAACAATAGCTGAAAAAGGTGTTCAACTTGTCGGTACAACACATGGAAATTGCTTAGAAAATTTAATCAAAAATCCTCCATTGGCAGACTTAATTGGAGGGATCCAATATGTTACTTTAAGTGACGACGAAGCAAAACGTAGAGGAACACAAAAAAGTATTCTTGAACGTAAAGCTTACCCTGCTTTTGAAATTATTATTGAAATAAATCATCAGAACTCATGGACAATTCATGAAGACGTTAAAAACTCTGTTGATCTATTATTAAGAGGGAACTTTACTCTGGGTCAAACTAGACAATTTTCTTTAACTGAAAAGATTAAAATAAAATCTCAAAAATTTAATAGCTACCAAAATTCTTTATTAAAAAATAGAACAAATTTGAATGATTCTTTTTTATTAACAACTAATAATTGGAATTCCATTAACAAATTAAGAGATAAAAAATCATTGAAATTAAGCTCAAAAAACTTAGTAATTTATCCTTATTCCTTATCAAATAACCTATTAAAAGAAGTTTGCTTAAAAATGGGGTTTAAGTTTGTTTTAACAAATGAAATTAGAAAAGCAAGTCTAATTATTGGGCTAAAAAAACATTTAAAACAGAATTCTAAGTTGATTAGTTTGGCAAGACAAAAAAATATTCCGATTTATTCATTAAATCAGGTAAGTTTATATCAAATAAGTAAACTTATTCAATTTCTTTGTTCTTAAGTAAAATCAATTTTTAATTCGTATAATCTGCTATTATTTCGTCTTGAAAAGAAATTATATTAATATTAATTTTAGAAGATATTAATATTAATAAGTTCGAATTTAGCTTTTGTTGTCTATTATTTCCTATTTTTTTCTACTAGTTTTTAGAATTAAAGTTATTGCTTATTTTATTTTTTGTGATTAGAAAATAAATTTTATTACTTTTTGGTATTTCATTAGTTAGAATAATCAATTTAACAGAAAAGAATATTCGAGTAAAATTTCTATGATTAAAATAGGTTACAAGTTTGGATATAGTTATTAAATTAAAGTTTTGTTCTTTGTTATTACTTTCAACGATTTCCTTACAGAAATACAACTAAACCTTGTCTAATTAAGAAAAATTTAGTAATATAGAAGTCAAAAGATATTCGAGGTTACTTAATTTTCTACTTAATTCGGGATATAGCTCAGCTTGGTAGAGCACCTGCTTTGGGAGCAGGGTGTCGTAGGTTCAAATCCTACTATCCCGATTTTTTTCTTTCCCGCATGAATTCTTTCGAGATAATTCAAGACAGTTAAGTTATCAAAGAAGTATTGATCGAATTCAATTTATTTTTTATACTAATTAGTTATAACTATGAATTGTTGATTGACTATACTTTTTTACACTATGTATTATTAATATTAACTTGATATTAGCTCAAAATTACTAATGAGTTTAGACGAAAAATTTATTCCAGTTCGAAATGCTTTTTATGAAATTGTAGGAACTTTTTTCAAAAAAACAGCTGGATTATTTGGATATCCAAGTAATCCTGGAATGCCTACTATATCTGATCTTCCCAGTGACTTGTATTCGAGAGCACGATTTCTTGATAGTCTTCCACGTCATAAAACATTTTGGCCCCCAATTCAAAGACCCGAAACGTGGTTTGAAATGATATTTGGCCCGGCACCTAAAGTGGAAGCCGTTCCTAGGTATATTTATGAACGAAAAGAAGAAGGATTTTATAATTTTTATATCGAAAATTATAAAAATATTTATTTCTTACCCGATTGGCTGTCAGAGTTTATTCAGGTAAGACTCAATATTTGTTTGGATATTACGATTTTGGAAACTATGCGAGAAGTTTTATTTGTAGGGCTTATGGTTTATTCTCAAATTGTAATACTCCGAATTGCTTTATCGTGGTTTATTTATATAAATCCATACACCGTTCCTTGGTGTTATATAGCTGCTGCAGTTGATTGGACAGAAGATGTTTTACAGGGTATTGTCCCAGCCATACTTGGCGTCAATATTACGGGAAGTGTATTCTTAGGAGTACTTGGAGTTTTAGCAGATAGCTTAAATCACTTAGTATTCACAATGCCTTTCTTACCAAGCGAGGGAGAAGAAACTAAATTATTAATAAACCAACAAATGAAAGATGTTCTCGTTTTTCATTATTTACCAATCTTGTGGTATCGTTACCCTATTCCAAATGATATACGAGAATTTTGGTATAACGAGAGGCCAGATATTTTAGAATATATGCAAAAAGCATATCAAGATTTTGATATCCAATTTTTACCAGATAGAATTGTACAAGAATTTAATCAAAAAGTCTTAACAAGCACTTTATCTACAACTTCTGAAGTTTTAACCATTCATTCTACTAATATAAGTAATTTGATTCCGACTGAAGTATTATCAACTAGTAATTTACTTCAAACAAATACATTTTTGACTAATTTAAACCTTTTAACTCAAGAGTTTCAAAATTCTATAAGTTTATATGTTGAAAAATTATTTTAGTTACAACACTATGTTGTAACTTTACTTTAATTTTATTTCTAACATAAAATATTTTTTAAATTAAAAAGGATTAATTAAAACATAATTATTTCTTATCTGTCTTACTTAGTAATCTATAATTCAACTTTATAGAAATGCTTTTACAAAGAAGTTCTAAAAAATTTATGGAAATTTGAAGAGAGTTTGATCCTGGCTCAGGATGAACGCTGGCGGTATGCTTTACACATGCAAGTCGTACGGGAGTTTTTAACTCTAGTGGCGGACGGGTGAGTAACACGTAAGAATTTGCCTTTAGGAGGGGGACAACAACTGGAAACGGTTGCTAATACCCCATATGCTTTCGAGTGAAATGGATTTCCGCCTAAAGAGAAGCTTGCGGCTGATTAGCTTGTTGGTGAGGTAATGGCTCACCAAGGCGACGATCAGTATCTGGTTTGAGAGGACGATCAGACACACTGGAACTGAGACACGGTCCAGACTCCTACGGGAGGCAGCAGTGGGGAATTTTCCGCAATGGGCGAAAGCCTGACGGAGCAATACCGCGTGAGGGATGAAGGCCTATGGGTTGTAAACCTCTTTTTTCAGGGAGGAATCAATGACGTGTACCTGAAGAATAAGCATCGGCTAACTCCGTGCCAGCAGCCGCGGTAAGACGGGGGATGCAAGTGTTATCCGGAATCACTGGGCGTAAAGCGTCTGTAGGTGGTTAAATAAGTCAACTGTTAAATCTTGAGGCTCAACCTCAAAATCGCAGTCGAAACTGTTTGACTAGAGTATAGTAGGGGTAAAGGGAATTTCCAGTGGAGCGGTGAAATGCGTAGATATTGGAAAGAACACCGATGGCGAAGGCACTTTACTGGGCTATTACTAACACTGAGAGACGAAAGCTAGGGTAGCAAATGGGATTAGATACCCCAGTAGTCCTAGCTGTAAACAATGGATACTAGATGTTGAACAGATCGACCTGTGCAGTATCAAAGCTAACGCGTTAAGTATCCCGCCTGGGAAGTATGCTCGCAAGAGTGAAACTCAAAGGAATTGACGGGGGCCCGCACAAGCGGTGGAGCATGTGGTTTAATTCGATGCAACGCGAAGAACCTTACCAGGGTTTGACATGATACGAATTTCTTTGAAAGAAGAAAGTGCCGTTTGGAACGTATACACAGGTGGTGCATGGCTGTCGTCAGCTCGTGTCGTGAGATGTTGGGTTAAGTCCCGCAACGAGCGCAACCCTCATTTTTAGTTGCCTTATGGAACTCTAAAAAGACTGCCGGTTATAAACCGGAGGAAGGCGGGGATGACGTCAAGTCAGCATGCCCCTTACACCCTGGGCTACACACGTGCTACAATGGGCGAGACAATGAGATGCAACTCTGCGAAGACTAGCTAATCTATAAACTCGCTCTAAGTTCGGATTGTAGGCTGCAACTCGCCTGCATGAAGTTGGAATCGCTAGTAATCGCTGGTCAGCTATACAGCGGTGAATTCGTTCCCGGGCCTTGTACACACCGCCCGTCACACCATGGAAGCTGGTTATGCCCGAAGTCGTTACTCTAACCGTTTGGAGGAGGACGCCTAAGGTAGAATTAGTGACTGGGGTGAAGTCGTAACAAGGTAACCGTACTGGAAGGTGCGGTTGGATCACCTCCTTTTAAAATTAATAAATTTTAAAAATTATGGTCGATAATTAAGAAAAAGAAACGGGCTATTAGCTCAGTTGGTTAGAGCGCACCCCTGATAAGGGTGAGGTCTCTGGTTCAAATCCAGAATGGCCCAACGGGGGTATAGCTCAGTTGGTAGAGCACCGCCTTTGCACGGCGGCTGTCAGCGGTTCGAGTCCGCTTACCTCCACATGAAAAAATCAAAAAATTTTGATCTACTAAAAATTAAGATTATATAAGTCTTAAATTCAAGGAATTAAGAGTTTATGGGGGATACCTTGGCATTCAGAAGCGATGAAGGACGTGGTTACCAACGAAATGCTTCGGGGAGCTGGAAACAAGCTATAATCCGGAGGTCTCCGAATGAGGAAACTCAATAACTACTTATTGAATACATAAATAAGATAGAGCGAACCTAGGGAACTGAAACATCTTAGTACCTAGAGGAAAAGAAAGTAAAAACGATTCCCTTAGTAGCGGCGAGCGAAGCGGGAACAGCCTAAACTTATATTTATAAGGGTAGCGGGACAATTGTAAATGATTAAATGTGACAATTAGACGAATTAGTTGGAATGCTAAACCAAAGAAAGTGATGGTCTTGTAGTCGAAAATTGAAACAATCAAATTGCATCCCAAGTAGCATGGAGCACGTGAAATTCCGTGTGAATCTGCGAGGACCACCTCGTAAGGCTAAATATTCCTGAATGACCGATAGCGAAATAGTACCGTGAGGGAAAGGTGAAAAGAACCCCGGGAGGGGAGTGAAAAGAACATGAAACCATAAACTTACAATCAGTAGGAGGACGACTAAATCGTCTGACTTCGTGCCTGTTGAAGAATGAGCCGGCGACTTATAGGTAGTGGCAGGTTAAGGCAGAGAATGCCGAAGCCATAGTGAAAGCGAGCCTGAATAGGGCGTTTGTCACTGGTTATAGACCCGAACCCGGATGATCTAACCATGGTCAGGTTGAAGCTTAGGTAATACTATGTGGAGGACCGAACCGACTGATGTTGAAAAATCAGCGGATGAATTGTGGTTAGGGGTGAAATGCCAATCGAATCCGGAGCTAGCTGGTTCTCCCCGAAATGCGTTTAGGCGCAGCGACGAATGTTATAGCTTGGGGGTAAAGCACTGTTACGTATGCGGGCTGGTAATTCGGTACCAAATCGTTGCAAACTAAGAATACCAAGTGTACAGTTCGTCAGTGAGACTGTGGGGGATAAGCTCCATTGTCAAGAGGGAAACAGCCCAGAGCACCAGTTAAGGCCCCTAAATAATTACTAAGTGATAAAGGAGGTGGGAGTGCAGAAACAATCAGGAGGTTTGCTTAGAAGCAGCAATCCTTTAAAGAGTGCGTAATAGCTCACTGATCGAGTAAACCTGCGCCGAAAATGAACGGGACTAAGTAATTTGCCGAAACTGTGCGATATATGAAATATATCGGTAGGGGAGCGTTCTGTTGTAGGTTGAAGTATTAGCGGAAGCGGGTATGGACGAAGCAGAAGTGAGAATGTCGGCTTGAGTAACGAAAATATAGGTGAGAATCCTATACCCCGAAAACCCAAGGTTTCCTCCGGAAGGTTCGTCCGCGGAGGGTAAGTCAGGACCTAAGGCGAGGCTGAAAAGCGTAGTCGATGGATAACGGGTTAATATTCCTGTACCATTATTTGTTGATATCGAGGGACGGAGAAGGCTAAGCTGGCCGGATATTGGTTACCGGTTTAAACGTTCAAGATGATGAGAAACGGCGAAAACGTTTTGAGTTGAGGCGTGAGTACGAGATGCTACGGCGTCGAAGCAGTCTATGTCATACTTCCAAGAAAAGCTTGCACTGTCATAAACAAATAATGCCTGTACCATAACCGACACAGGTGGGTAGGTAGAGTATACTAAGGGGCGCGAGATAACTCTCTCTAAGGAACTCGGCAAAATGACTCCGTAACTTCGGGAGAAGGAGTGCCTTATTTTATAAGGTTGCAATAACAAGATCCAAGCAACTGTTTACCAAAAACACAGGTCTCCGCTAAGTCGTAAGACGATGTATGGGGGCTGACGCCTGCCCAGTGCCAGAAGGTTAAAGAAGTCGGTTAGTTTACGCGAAGCTGGTAACTGAAGCCCTGGTGAACGGCGGCCGTAACTATAACGGTCCTAAGGTAGCGAAATTCCTTGTCGGGTAAGTTCCGACCCGCACGAAAGGCGTAATGATTTGGATACTGTCTCGGAGAGGGACTCGGTGAAATAGACTTGTCTGTGAAGATGCGGACTACCTGCACCAGGACAGAAAGACCCTATGAAGCTTTACTGTAACTTGAAATTGAAATTGGACTTTACTTGCGCAGTATAGGTGGGAGGCGTTGAGAATATTCTTGCGGGAATATTGGAGCCATCAGTGAGATACCACTCTGGTAATGTTAGATTTCTAACTTTGAATCATTATCTGGTCAAAGAACAGTTTCAGGCGGGCAGTTTGACTGGGGCGGTCGCCTCCTAAACGGTAACGGAGGCGCACAAAGGTTTCCTCTGAACGGGTAGAAATCGTATCTAGAGTGTAAAGGCATAAGGAAGCTTGACTGTGAGACCTACAAGTCGAGCAGGGACGAAAGTCGGTCTTAGTGATCTGACGGTGCTGAGTGGAAAGGCCGTCACTCAACGGATAAAAGTTACTCTAGGGATAACAGGCTGATCTCCCCCAAGAGTTCACATCGACGGGGAGGTTTGGCACCTCGATGTCGGCTCATCGCATCCTGGGGCGGTAGTACGTCCCAAGGGTTGGGCTGTTCGCCCATGAAAGCGGTACGCGAGCTGGGTTCAGAACGTCGTGAGACAGTTCGGTCCATATCCGGTGTAGGCGTTAGAATATTGAGAGGAGCCTTCTTTAGTACGAGAGGACCGAGAAGGATGCACCTCTGGTGTACCAGTTATTGTGCCAACAGTAAACGCTGGGTAGCTATGTGTGGAGTGGATAACCGCTGAAAGCATCTAAGTGGGAAGCCCACCTCAAGATAAGTATTCTCATCACGTAAGTGAATAAGGTCACGGTAAGACTAACCGTTTGATAGGCATTAAGTGTAAGTCTAGTAATGGATGAGCTAAGATGTACTAACAGACCGAAGACTTGAATTTTTTTAATCTAGTAAAAGTACTTTTCATAAAGTACTTTTTTACTTTGGTGTTTTTAGTGTAATCGGAACCACACTGATCCATCTCGAACTCAGTTGTGAAACGTTATAAATCGACGACAATACTTGGAGGGGGACCTCCTGGGAAGATAGTTCAATGCCAAAGTTTAAAATATTATGATTCGTTAAAAGGAGTATTTTTGGTTAAATATACAATTTGAAATCAAAACCAATTCTAAAATTTATATTTATTTTCATTAGTCTAACTTTATGGTCACGATACTTGTGTTTTATATAAACACAAGTATTTTAATTAACGAGTACAAAAATAAAATAAAACGATAAAAGTAGTAAATTCTATATATGCAATTCTGACCTTAAAAGTTGAAATCTTTTGATTATTTTGATTATAATATATCTTTTGATTATAATATATAATATATAGTGTATTTAATTTAAATATTTCAAAAGGATTATCACTTATGGATACTCGTTTACTAGTAATTGCTGTACCATTATTAGTGGCAGCATCATGGGCTTTATTTAATATAGGTCGTTTAGCTATTCAACAAATTCAACGTTTAACACGTTAATTTTTCTTATTTTCAAACGAAAATAGAAAAATATCAGTCATATTTGACTTTTAAAAACATCTAATAAAATTATAAAAAATTATGTCTCATACTGTTAAAATATACGATACATGTATTGGTTGTACACAATGTGTAAGAGCATGTCCAACAGACGTTTTAGAAATGGTTCCATGGGATGGATGCAAAGCAGGTCAAATTGCTTCATCACCTCGAGTTGAAGACTGTGTTGGTTGCAAAAGATGCGAAACAGCATGTCCAACAGATTTCTTAAGTGTTCGAGTATATTTAGGAGCTGAAACAACTAGAAGTCTAGGTTTAGCTTACTAATTAAAGTTTTAATAAAACTAACCCGGAATGTTTAATAATATTTTCCATCACTTCGTTTAGTCCATTATATTACTAAACGAAGTGATGGCGAGTATTACTTTTTTATTTTTAATTTTAATAATTTATTTAAATTATACTAAGATGTTCTAATGGAGAACTTGCACTTGCATAATATTTTTTTTCCATTTGACCTGCCAGATAACCTATTCGACCTGCTTTTACAGCCAGTTGCATTGCTAATGCCATTTGTGATGGATTCTTTGATTGAGCTACGGCAGTATTTAACAAAACACCACTAGCCCCGAGTTCCATTGCTTGGGTTGCCTCACTCGGAGTTCCAATACCTGCATCTATAATTACAGGAACACTTGAATTCTCAATAATAATTTTAAGATTTGCTAAATTGTTTAAACCTTGGCCAGATCCAATAGGCGAACCTAAAGGCATTACTGTTGCACAACCTAAATCTTCTAAATGAAGTGCTAACATGGGATCTGCATTTATATAAGGTAAAACTGTGAAACCTTTTTTAATAAGAAATTCTGCCGCTTTCAATGTTCCAATTGGGTCAGGTAATAGATATTTTGGATCTGAAATAACTTCTAATTTTACAAAAAAATTATCACTTTGTCCGATTTGGCAAGCTAACTCGTGTCCTAAAAAAGCCATTCGAATAGCTTCTTCAGCCGTTTGTGAACCAGCGGTGTTAGGTAACAACCAAAGTTTTTTCCAGTCTAATTTTTTTAAAAAGCTTGTACTATCATTTCTAAGATCAGTTGGGAGACGTCTAATAGCAACAGTTACAATTTCACAATCACTGTTTTCGATACTTTTTAAAGCATCCTCAGTCGTTTTATATTTACCCGTACCTAACATCAGACGAGAATTAAAAAATTTATCCCCAATTTTTAACTTATCAATATTATTTTTCATTAATAGATTTTTATTAGAATTACTCCCCAGGTAGGATTTGAACCTACGGCCAATCGGTTAACAGCCGATTGCTCTACCACTGAGCTACTGAGGATATATTACTAATACTAGTCTACCATAGTTTACATTTAATTACAATAATAATTTTATTAAAATTATTATTGTTTATTGAAGACTAAGAATCTTAAAACATTAGAATCCATTTTTAAAATGTTTGAGAAGTTACTGATATATTTCGGCATACTTGAAAAATTAAGCTGAATATAGTTTCCTTTCATTTTTTTATCAATTGGATATGCTAAATTATGCTTACCTCGAGAAATTACAGAAATATCACAAACACTAAATTTTCTCAAATTTTTTGCATAATTAAAAACCCATGTCTTTAACTCACTATCATTAAATTCTTCAGTTAGAAGAATCATTATTTCATATTTTCTTAGTAATGACATAATATTTTAATCTTATCAGAATTGAACCTATACTACTTGGAAATAGAAATTAATGTCAATTATAAATTTTTATTTTTTCATGAAAATTGATCTTAGTTAATTAAATAATTTTAGATTAATGAAAAGGTTTAATAAATAGACAAAATCAATTCTTTTTTTAGTAGAATGATATATTAGAAGATAATTTATATAAAAATATTATTGGAGAAATTTCATGGATTGGAATGAAATTCAAAACTTTTCATCAAATATAGTTTTTGGAGTTTTATTATTTGCAATGATAACATATTGGGTCAATTTATCATTGTTTAGTAACTCATATTTATTAACAAGAGTTGGACAAATTAGTACTATTCTTGCAAGTGGGATTTTATTTTTTATTCTTTGCTCTCGTTGGATTGTAGCCGGTTATTTTCCATTAAGTAACTTATATGAATCCTTATTATTTTTAACTTGGTTATTACTGACTATTTATTTATATATTGAAACAAAAACAAAAAGTAAATTAATTGGTTCTGTTTTAATTCCTGTCGCATTATTAATTAATGGTTTTGCAAATTTGACGCTATCGCCGGAGATGCAAAAAGCAAGTCCTTTAGTACCTGCACTACAATCAAATTGGTTAATGATGCATGTAAGTATGATGTTATTAAGTTATGGGACTTTAATAATTGGTTCGTTATTATGTATTTTATTTTTAGTAATTTCGCGTTCAAAAGATGTAGATCTAAAAATAATTGATGATTCATCAGTACCACTTTATAATATTATGTTAGATTATTATGAAGCAAAGTTATTGGCTCCTTCGACTGAAATTTCTGAACTTGGTAAGCTAAAGTTACTACAAAGTTTAGATAATTGGAGTTATAGAATTATAGGATTAGGGTTTCCTTTCTTAACAATTGGGATAATATCAGGTGGTGTTTGGGCAAATGAGGCATGGGGTTCATATTGGAGTTGGGATCCAAAAGAAACTTGGGCTTTAATTACATGGCTAGTTTTTGCTGTTTATTTACATGCTCGAATAACAAAAGGATGGGAAGGTAAAAAAACGGCTATATTAGGTGGTTTAGGGTTTTTTGTTATTTGGATTTGTTATTTAGGCGTTAATTTTTTAGGAAAAGGTTTACATAGTTATGGTTGGGTATCATAATGATTAACCATGATTAAAAAACTTATTTGACTTAAGTTTTTTAATCATGGTTTCCTTTTGAATTTTTAAATCATACTAATATGCAAACTTGTTTTTACTATTTATTATTTAGTCTTTTTTTCTGAAGAATCGTGACGCTCGTCCCGCAATTGTTGATTTTGGTTTATCATCTCCAAATCCTATATTTTGCGTAACTAATAAATTAGAATCATTTGTTTCTGATTTTGGATTCTCATCTTTTTGCTCTAGAACTTGAATTTTTGGCTCATTTTCCATTGATTGATCTAAAAGATTAGGATCTACATCACTAAAATCCACTTCAACTTCTAATTCATTCATATAAGTCATTAAAGTACCTTCGACTTTTTTACGACGAACATGAATTTTAGTATTTGGATATAATGTTTTTGATAAACATTGTTCTGCAAGTGTATCTTCTAAATATTTCATAATAGCACGACGTAATGGACGAGCACCATAAATTGGATCATATCCTTCATCAGTTAAAAATGCTTGAACTGATAGGTCAACAATCAAATTAATACCTTTGTCTTTTAGTCGATTTTGAACTTGTTTTATCATTAACTCACAGATTTCCCATATATCCATTCGAGTTAAATGATTAAACACAATAATTTCATCAATACGGTTTAAGAATTCTGGTCTGAAGAAATTTTTTAGCTCATCATTTACTAATCGTGTTACACGTGCAAATAGTTCTGGATCCTTAATAGCTTCTGGCGCAGGTTCCCATCCTATCACTTCATCAGGTGTTATCTTAAATCCTCCCTCTCCTTGTTCAGATTTAGACTTAATTCCACTTTCACGTTCAATAATTTTAGATCCTAAGTTTGTCGTCATTATAATTAGCGTATTTGTAAAATCAATTACACGCCCTTTTGAATCTGTTAAACGCCCGTCGTCTAAAATTTGTAACAATAAATTAAAAACATCTGGATGAGCTTTTTCAACCTCATCTAGTAGTACAACAGAATAAGGTTTTGAACGAACAGCTTCAGTTAATTGACCACCTTCATTATAACCTACATATCCTGGTGGTGAGCCGATTAATTTGGCTACTGTATGTTTCTCCATATATTCTGACATATCTAGTCGAATCATACTCTCTTCGCTACCAAACATATAGTCTGATAATGCTTTTGTTAATTCTGTTTTCCCAACTCCAGTAGGACCAGCAAATATAAAACTTGCAATTGGACGATTCGGATTTCGTAATCCAACACGAGCTCGACGAATTGCTTTTGAAACCGCTACAACTGCGTGTTTTTGACCAATAATTCGTTCATGAATTGTATCTTCCATTTTTAAAAGACGAGCAGACTCTGATCCTGTAATTTTTGTAACTGGAATTCCAGTCCAATTTGAAACAACTCCTGAAACGTCTGTTTCAGTAACCATATCAACATCACGTCTAGTGAATCCTCTAGCTTCACTAGTTAACGCTGACTGCTTCATAATTCGAATATGCGTTCGAACTTCCATTTCATGATCTAAAAGTTGTTTTGCAGCTTCAAAATCGTGTTCTTTAATGCACTCTTCTTTATCTTTAATCGTTTCTTGAAGTTCATGCATTAAACTTCTTAATCCTAATGGTAAACGACGATTTTCTAATCGAACTCGTGCACCAGCTTCGTCCAATACATCAATTGCTTTATCTGGTAAATATCTATCGGCAACATATTTATCTGATAAAATTGCAGCTTGTTCTAAAGCTTTATCATGATAACTTAGAGTATGATGTTGTTCAAATTTTGATCTTAAACCACGTAAGATTTCAATTGTCGTACCTACACTTGGTTCTTCAACATGAACAGGTTGGAATCGTCTTTCTAATGCAGGATCTCGCTCAATGTATTTACGGTATTCATCATTTGTTGTTGCGCCAATACATCTAAATTTACCACGGGCTAATGCTGGTTTTAAAATATTTGCTGCATCAACAGCACCTTCTGCAGCACCAGCTCCAACTAGTGTATGGATTTCATCAATTACGATAATAACTGCTGAATCATTTTGAGCCTCTTCAACAATTCGTTTTAACCGTTCTTCAAATTCCCCACGATATTTTGTACCAGCTAAAATTGACCCTAAATCTAAGGCCATAATTAGACTACCATCTAAGAAATCTGGAACTTTTTCTGTTAAAATTAGTTGTGCTAAACCTTCAGCAACTGCAGTTTTTCCAACTCCGGGTTCGCCGATAAGAACTGGGTTATTTTTTGTTCTTCTTGCTAAAACTGCAATAACATCATCGATTTCTTTTTCACGTCCAATAACTGGATCTAAATTGCCATCAATTGCTTCTTTTGTTACATTTTCGGCATATTCATCTAAAGTTGGTGTTGGACTACCTTTCTTTTCACGTTCTAATAAAAATTTTTCGGCTTGTGTTAGAGGACGTAAAATTTCTTCTTGCGTTTCCTCAATATAAGTTAAAATTAAATTTCTTAATTTGTGAATATCGACATTTAATTTATCCAAAGTTCTCATTGCCACACCATCAGATTCAGCAATAAGTGCTAGCAATATATGTTCAGTTCCAACAAAGTTTTGACCTAAATCTTTTCCTTCATGAACTGCCATCTCTAAAACTCGTTTTGCCCTTGGAGTAAAAGGAATTTCTGATGCTACAAATCCTGTTCCTCTTCCAATATACAATTCGATTTCTTTACGAGCTTTTTTCAAAGTAACTTTTAGTTTTTTTAAAGCTCTTGCTCCAATTCCATGTCGTTGTCCGATAACACCTAATAAAAGTTGTTCTGTTCCTACAAAATTATGGCCCATACGGCGAGCTTCTTCTTGTGAAAGCATAATAACTTTTATAGCGCCTTCAGTAAATTTTTCAAACATCGATTTTATTCTTTAAATTTAAAGAGTTTTGATTCTATTCACTTTGTTTTACATTATACATTAATTTGAATTTGAATTTTAGGGTAAAATTGGGATAGGATATAATATAATATATGATATACTATAATGTATATAAATGAGAAACAAGAAAGATAGGTCTGGCGGTATGGCCAAGTGGTAAGGCAGTGGATTGCAAATCCTCGATTCCCCAGTTCGAATCTGGGTGCCGCCTTAGAAAATTTAAACAGGAATAAAAATTTTAACTATAATATTGACTTTTGATGAATTATTTAATATAATATATTTTAAGCAGTATTAAAATTGTATTAGGGAATGTGGTGGAATTGGTAGACACGACGGACTTAAAATCCGTTGCCTAGTGATAGGCGTGAGGGTTCAAGTCCCTCCGTTCCCAATAAGCTTTAAAGAACTTGATTAATAATTATAGAAATATTTATATTGCATATAGAAACAAAATTCGATTTTAATATTTTTCATTTCAATTTTATATATAAAAAAACTAAAAAAAAATTAAACTAAAGAGAATTTTGTTTATCTTAAGTAATATTACTTAAGATAAACAAATACGATAAAATACTCCAGCAGGCAAATCAGCTTCTGATAAGACATCAAAAATTGGTACCTCAGAGTTATAATAAATTTCTAGAATTCTTTTATGAACTCTAATTTCAAAATGCTCTCTTGAGTCTTTGTCAACGTGTGGTGATCTTAATACACAATAAATACGTTTACGCGTAGGTAAAGCAACAACCCCAATAGAATTTAAAGGAGTATTTTGTAAAATATTAACAATCTTTTGACATGAAGAATTTAATAGCTCATGATTAAAAGATTCTAATCTGATACGAATTTTTGAATTCGCTGTTATATCCATAAAATTTTTTAATTATTTAACAATTTTAGAAACTACACCTGCACCAATCGTACGGCCACCTTCTCTAATGGCAAAACGCATACCTTCTTCAATTGCTACAGGATAAATTAATTCAGCCGTCATTTTAATACGATCCCCTGGCATTACCATTTCAACTTCTGTTCCATCATCAGCAGTAAATTTCGTAATTGAACCTGTAACATCAGTTGTTCGTACATAGAATTGTGGTCGGTAACCTGTAAAAAATGGTGTATGACGACCACCTTCATCTTTTGTTAATACGTAAACTTCTGATTCAAAGCTTGTATGTGGAGTAATTGTACCTGGTTTTGCTAATACCATTCCACGTTCAATATCATCACGAGTAATACCACGTAATAAAATACCAACGTTATCACCAGCAAATCCTTCCTCTAATGTTTTTTGGAACATTTCGATACCTGTAACTGTTGTTGATCTTGTTTTTGTTACCCCAACAATTTCAACGTTGTCACCAATTTTAAGGATACCACGTTCAATACGTCCTGTTGCTACTGTACCACGTCCTGTAATTGTAAATACATCTTCAATTGCCATTAAAAATGTTTTTTCTGTATCACGTTCTGGAGTTGGGATGTATGCATCAACAGCATCCATTAATGCAAAGATTTTATCAACCCACGGGTTGTCGCCTCGCTTTAACTCAGGATTTGAAGTTATTGCTTCAATAGCTTGTAACGCTGAACCTGGACAAATTGGAATATCATCTCCTGGGAAATCATATGCTGAAAGTAGCTCACGAACTTCTAATTCTACTAATTCTAATAACTCAGCATCATCTACTTGATCTTCTTTGTTTAAAAAAACAACGATATCAGGTACACCTACTTGTTTTGATAATAAAATATGTTCTCGAGTTTGTGGCATTGGACCATCAGCTGCTGAAACTACTAAAATGGCGCCATCCATTTGCGCTGCACCTGTAATCATGTTTTTAACATAATCCGCGTGACCAGGGCAGTCAACGTGAGCGTAATGACGTTTTTCAGTCTCGTATTCAACGTGCGCAGTATTAATAGTAATACCACGTGCTCTTTCTTCTGGTGCACCATCAATTTCATCATATGCTTTTGCTTGAGACTTACCACCATCTAAAGCTAAAGTTGCAGTAATTGCTGCAGTTAGAGTTGTTTTACCATGATCTACGTGACCAATAGTACCAATGTTAACATGAGGTTTTGTACGCTCAAATTTTTCACGTGCCATTATAAAATTCCTTTAAATTTATTTATAAATATATATATAATGTAAATAGGCTTTTAGCGAGAATAAGTAATCTACTTAATTAATATCTAAAATGGGCAAAAGCTTTATTTGCCTCAGCCATTTTATGAGTTTCTTCTTTCTTTTTAATAGTATTACCTATATAATTCGATGTGTCAATAATTTCATTAGCTAATTTAATTGCCATGCTTCTTCCGACACGTTGATCCGCGTAGCGAATAATCCAACGTAACGATAAATTAGTTGCTCTAAAACCACTTACTTCAATTGGTACTTGATATGTTGAACCTCCAACTCGTCGAGCTTTCACCTCAACAATTGGACTTGCATTTCGAATTGCTTTTTCATAAATGCTTAATGGATCTTCATTTGTTTTCTTTTTAATGATATCAAATGCTTGATAAACAATTTTTTTGGCAACAGTTTTCTTACCTGATTTTAAAATTCTTGTAATCAATAAACTAACTAAATAACTGTTATAAATTTCGTCAGTTTGTGGAAAACGTTTTTTTGAAATATTTCTACGAGACATAACTTTTAATTACAATTTTAATTAATAATCTATTTTATTTATCAGCTTTTGGCCTTTTAACACCATATTTTGATCTTCCTTGGGTTCTATTCTTTACACCACCCGTATCTAGGGCTCCTCTAATAATATGATATCGAACACCAGGTAAGTCTTTAACTCGACCACCTCTAATTAGAACAACAGAGTGTTCCTGTAAATTATGTCCAATTCCTGGAATATAAGCTGTTACTTCAAATCCCGACGTTAATCTTACACGTGCAACTTTTCGAATTGCCGAGTTTGGTTTTTTAGGTGTTGTCGTATAAACTCTTGTGCATACTCCTCGTCTTTGTGGACAATTAATAAGAGCAGGAGATTTTGTTTTTTTTTTAATTTGTTTCCGTCTTGAACGAACTAATTGTTGAATTGTTGGCATAAAACTTTTATTTATTCTCTAATAAATTATTTAATTATTGACCAGTACTAGATAATCCATATTTTTTCATGAATTTTTCAACTCTTCCTTCACTATCAGTGATAACTTGGGAATTTGTGTAAAAAGGATGATTTGCTAACCACGTGTCGATCTGTAATTCACGTTTTGTAGAACCAATAAAACAAAGAGGTTTCCCATCACACAAAACAGGAGTTTTTTTAGACCAGTTTGGGTGTATATCAGATTTTGGCATATTTTTATTTTAAATGAACAAATATAATATTAACGTTTTGAGTATTGTGAAGCTTTTCTCGCTTTTTTTAAACCGTATTTTTTTCGTTCTTTAATTCTTGGATCACGGCTTAAATATCCAAATGGTTTTAATACTTTTCGATTTTCAGGATCCATTTTACATAATAGCCTTGCAACGCCAAGGCGTATTGCTTGAGCTTGTCCAGTTAATCCACCGCCATTAACTAAAGCTACAATGTTAAATTGTTTTTCTAAATTTAATTTCTCTAAAGGTGACCAAACTGTTGACAAATAAGTTTCGTTATATTGTAAATACTTATTACCTGATGTTTTGTTAATAATAAGATTTCCTTCTCCGGGAATTAGAAAAACTCTCGCAATTGCTTCTTTTCTTTTTCCAAGTCCAATATTTTTTTTTTGAAAAATTAGTTCCATTTCAGAATCTCTAAATTTTAAATGTTTATGTAAGTTATATTTTTCTAATTTTCATGTCTAAATCCAAAATTTGACTTCTAACGGCTAATTTTTATTCTTAAATAGTTTTTTCTATCTAGTTAAAATTAGTCATTTTTTCGCCAATTTCTGAGCCTGAATAAAAATTAGCAATATTAATTTCTATTGGATTTTGAGCTTGATGTAAATGATTAGCATCATTATAAATTCTTAGCCTTGCCATAAGTCTTTTTTTCTCAGTTCTAGATAACATACCTTTTACTGCTCGTTCGATAGTAAATTTTGGAAGACAATCTGAGACTTTTTTAATTTTTAAAGCATGTCCTGGTCTTCCAGGATTATTAACAATATAATGCTTTTTTTCTTTATCCACAATAATTGAATCAGCATTTATTAAAATGATTGAATCTCCAATATCATTTGATGGGTAGTAATGAGGTTTTAACTTACCCTTTAATAATGAGGCAACTACTGTTGCAAGCCGCCCTAATCTTTGTCCTTTACAGTCAATGATAAACCAATTACGGGTCATGTAATTGTTGGTTGGTAAAAATGTTTTATTTAATGAATTCATAATCTGTTTTGAAAATAAATAATTAGTAAAATCAGATATCTTAAAGTAACAACTAAAAATATTTATTACTTTAAAATAATCCCTAATTTATTTTTTAATGTAGAAAAAACTTCATCGGCGGATTTTCGACCAAAGTTTTTAAGTTCTTGCAGTTTTTCTGGAGAATACTGAAGTAAATCACCGACAGTATTAATTTGCGCTTTTTTTAAACAATTGTAAGCGCGAACAGATAGCTGTAATTCTTCAATTGCAATATTAGTATATGGCTCAATACTAAGTGATGGATTTTTTAAATCTAATTGATTCTTTTCAGTTGTATTTTTATTGTTCAGTAATAATAGAAATAAGTCAATAATAATTTGAGCTGCGTGTTCTATAGCTTCATTTGGTGAAATACTTCCATTAGTCCAAATATCTAATAACAATCTTTCACTTATATTATTTGCGGAATCATAAACATTTTCTATCTTAAAATCGACCTTCTGAACTGGCATGAAAATGGTATCCAATTGCAAATAATTTTCATCTTCATCTGAAAAGACTTGATTTGCTAATCTATATCCTGTACCATATTCAAATTTAAATTCAATTTCAACAATATTTGAAGTAGAAATAGTTGCAATATAGTGATTTTGATTTACTATTTCTAAATCTGCTGGAAGTTGAATTAAGTCAGCGGTTATAACGCATGGTCCTTGAACCTTTAATCGACCATATTGCGTATTTTTTGTTTTATTTTTTAATACAATCCCTTTTAAATTCAACAAAATTTCTAATATATCTTCTCTAACCCCAGGAATTGTTGAGAATTCGTGAGTTATTCCAGCAATTCGAACTGCTGAAATCGCTACCCCACCCAAATCACCTAAAAGAACTCGTCTTAGCTGATTCCCAATTGTTATTCCTTGTCCAGGTTTTAAAGAATTTAGGACAAATTGACCATAACAAACGCCTGATTGAATTTTTTCGGATTTAAGACATTTAATAGAAATATTATTCATAATTGAATTTATTATCAATAGAGCTTCTAAACTCGACGTCGTTTTGGAGGTCGGCAGCCATTATGGGGAACAGATGTAATATCTTGAATTGATGTTATTTCGAATCCAGCACCTTCAATTGCTCGAATTGCCGTCTCACGTCCTGATCCTTGTCCTTTAACTAATATTTCAACTTTTTTCATACCACTATTTAATGCTTCTAATGCCGCTTTTTCTGCGGCTGTTTGCGCTGCAAATGGTGTACTTTTTCTAGCTCCTTTAAATCCTGAGCTTCCAGCAGAAGCCCAAGAAATCGTATCACCTGTTAAATTAGTAATTGTTACAATTGTGTTATTAAATGTTGATTGAATATGAACAACACCATTTGTAAAACTATTCTTATCTTTTTTATTAATGGATTTTTTCGCTGTTTGTGCCATATAAAGTTTTTAAATAAATTTAAAATACTAGGTTAAAATTATTTCTTTTTCCCTGTAACCGTTTTCTTTGTTCCTCGTCTTGAACGTGCATTTGTTCGGGTTCTTTGCCCACGAACAGGTAAATTTGCTCGATGTCTTTTTCCACGATGGCAATTAATCTCACTTAATCGCTTAATATTTAAACCATGAAACCTTCTTAGATCACCTTCTAGCTTAAAATCATTATCTTCAATAGTTTGACGTAAAGCAATTGTTTCCTCTGTTGTTAAATCATTAGTTCTTGTTTCAGGATTAATGTTTGCTAATTCAACAATTTTCTTTGCAGATGTCAGACCAACTCCATGGATGTAAGTTAGAGCATATGTAATTTTTTTATTTCTCGGTAAATCAACACCAACTAATCTAACCATATTATAACTCCTTTAAAATATTATCCTTGACGTTGTTTATGTTTCGGATTAGAACAAATTACCATAACTTTGCCATGTCTTTTAATTACCCTACATTTATCACACATTTTTTTTACTGAAGGACGAACTTTCATATGAAGTTTTTTATAATAATTTTTATTTTATTGATACATATTGTTATAAACATTTGAGTAGTAAATATTTTTTACTTCCCGAACTAAATCTAATACAACACCAGCTAAAATTAGTAATGAAGTTGAGCTTAATCCGTTTAAACTAGTAAGATTTAAACTTGATTCAATAAAATTTGGTATTGTTGCTAAAGTAGCAAGCATTGTTGCTCCTACTAATGTTATTCTTTTCATTACTTGTTTTAAGTAAAATGTTGTCTGGATTCCAGGTCTAACTCCTGGTATCGTTACGGCCATTTTTTGTAACTGATCAGAAATATCTTTAGGATTTAAAACAATTGTTGAATAGAATAAACTAAATGCTAAAATTAATCCAAAATAACCAATCCAATAGAAAAATCCTAAAAACTCTAAATTTACTGGAAAATCAATTCTCGGTAACAAACCTAAATTACTAATGTAATTAGGCACAACTAAGATAGTCGTTGTTAAAATAATTGGCATTACGCCGGCTTGATTAAATCTTAATGGAATATAATTGTTACTAGTTATTGAGTCTTGTAACGATGATTGATTTAATTGTTTTGACGAGATTAAAGGTACAATTCGCACTCCTTCTTGTAAAAACACAATTCCATATAATGATCCAAAGATCATCAAAGCAACGCCAATCTCTGATAAAAGAGATAAATTTCCGTTATTTTCTAAAAGTATTGTTTTTGTAAGATTTGGTAAATTTGAAATGATATTTGTATAAATTAACAATGAAGCACCATTTCCTAGCCCATAGTCAGTAATTAATTCCCCTAACCATAAAACTATCATTGCACCTGTAGTTAAGCAAACTACAATTTCCAAGGCTAGACTATAATTCCAATTAAATAAAATTTGTTTTAAATAGAAAGATAAGCTTAAGCTTTGAATTATTGCAAAAACTAAAGTTATAAAGCGAGTTAATCTATTAATTTTTCTTCGACCTTCTAAATCACCTTCTTTTTGTAATTTAGATAGTTGTGGAGATAATCCAAGTATTAGTTGCACCAAAATTGAGGCATTAATATATGGAAATATATTCAAAGTGAATAGACCAATAACAAAAGTATCATTCCCGGAAAATGTACTAACTAAACTTCTGGTTACTGAGTGACTTTGAATATAGAAAGCTAAATCACTATGATTAATTCCTGGTACGGGAAGAAAAGTTCCTACTCTAATAAATAATAGGACTCCGAGAGTTACTAACAATCGTTTAAATATAATATCTTGAATTTCTTTATTGATTTTCACAATTATTATTTAAATTTCTAATTATTGTTTTATTTTGAATCTAAATTTCTTTTTTTTGCTACTTGCGATTTTGTAGTTAAATTTTGTAAAGCAGAAATAGATGCGCGTGCGTTATTTAATAAATTATTTGATCCTAATTGTTTTGCAATGACATTTTTAACACCAGCTACTTCTAGGACGATTCTAACTGCACCTCCGGCAATTACACCAGATCCTTCAATAGCAGGTCTTAAAATTACTTTACACGCTCCAAAATTCCCAACAGAATTATGAGGAATACTAAAAGCCTTTGTAATTGGAAGTTTTATTAAATTTTTGCGACCATCTGTTTTTGCTTTTTTAAATGCATTTACTACATCATCTGCTTTTGCTACTCCAACACCAACCTGCCCATTTTCATCACCTACTGCTACAATTGCTCGAAAACTTAATTTTTTCCCACCTTTTGTTACTTTAGAAACTCGACTAATTTTTATTAATCGTTCTACTAACTTAGGTTCCTGTATGTTTTGTTTACGTCGAGAATTGGGTTTTAATTTATTTATTTTTTTTAAATCACTACTCATAGAAGATATTTAACTTTTATATTTGTTTACAAATCTGAATTTAAAAGTTTAGACCGCCAGCTCTTAGACCATCTGCTAATGCTTTAACTCGACCATGATAAAGATAAGGACCTCGATCAAAGACAATTTTTGTAATATTTTTTTTTAAACTTAATTCTGCTAATTTTTCACCTACTAATCTTGATGCATCACAAGTTCTTCCAGTTGGAAGAGCTAATTTAATCGATTTATCTAGCGTAGAACATGCAATTAACGTTCTAGAATTAGTATCATCGATAATTTGAGCATAAATATGTTCATTTGATCTATATACCGATAATCTTGGACGCTCAATCGTTCCTTTAATTCGACCCCTTAATGAATCACGTTTTAATTTTTTATATTTATGAGGCTTTAATTTTTTGTTTTTATTTTTCAATTTCAATAAAGTTCGTTTTGAAAATTTCATATTTATAATTTGTAATTTTTAAAAACTGTAAAAATATTGTAGTCGTAGTTCTTATTCTTATATTAATGAACTTACTTTTTCCCTGATTTACCAGCTTTGCGAATAATTTGCTCACCTTTATATAGAATACCTTTTCCTTTATAAGGTTCCGGTTGTCGCCATGCTCGAATTCTTGAGGCAAATAAACCTAATAATTCTTTATCACACGATTTTAAAGTTATATTCGTATTTTGTGTAACTTCGACTGAAATTTGTTTAGGAATTTCAATTTTAACTGGATGACTATAGCCTAAACTTAACACTATTTCGTTTCCTTGAACAGCGGCACGATAACCAACTCCTTTTAAAACAAGTGTTAAATCGAATTGCTCAGAAACTCCAATTACCATGTTATTAATTAGCGTTCGGTATAAACCATGAAGAGAACGAACTTTTTTTGTCTCTTCTTTCAGACTTATTTTTAATTTGTTATTTTCTTGAGCAATATCAATTATATTTGGAATTTTAGTTGATAAAGTTCCAAATTTTCCTTTCACAGTAATTTCTGATTCATTGTAATTAATATCTACATTTTCTGGTATATTAATTGGTAATTTGCCGATGCGTGACATTTTTAAAACTCCTAGTACTTACCAAATATAAAATAAAACTTCACCTCCAATTCCAAGCTCTTTAGCTTTTAGATTTGTCATTACTCCTTTAGAAGTTGAAATAATTGCAATCCCTAAATTTTCTAAAACTCTTGGTAATTCTTTGGAGCTTGAATAAACTCGCAGTCCTGGTTTACTCATTCTTTCGATTTTTGAAATAACAGGTTTTCGAGATTTTCCAATATATTTTAAAGATATTAATAAATATTTTTTATTATCTTCAATATAGCTTTCAAAATCTTCAATATAACCTTCTTCTTTTAAAATTTCCGCTATTGCTAATGAAATTTTAGTTGACGGAATCTGCACGATTTGGTGCTTTACCATATGCGCATTTCTTATTCTTGTTAACATATCTGAAATAGTATCAGTTACCACAAAATTAACTCCTTATCAATTATATTTTTTGTCTATTCTTGCGACCATCTTTTTCTTTTTAAATGGCGTTTCTTATCCCAAGTGCGATTAATTTCTGAAAAAGATTCATATTTGTCGTAGTATCCACAATCATTTAACGGGAATCTTAAAAATTTGAACAAAATCATACCATTTAGAATTCTGTCAATCGATTTTGATCTACTTTTCGGCGAACAATGATCTAATACAATGGTAATTGTAGTACCATAGACTTGATCAACATCTTCATAGTCAATTTCAGGAAATATTAATTGTTCTTTTAAACCTAATGTATAATTTCCTGCTTTATCAAAGCTTCTTAAAGATAATCCACGGAAATCACGAATTTGAGCAAATGTAAAAAATAATAATTTTGTTAGAAACGCATACATTTTTTCCCCTCGTAATGTAACGCTTATACCTAATTCCATATTTTCTCGAATTTTAAAGCCAGCAATTGCTTTTTTTGCTCTTGCAATAATTGGTTTTTGACCAGTTATTTTTTCAAATTCTTCAATGTTCTTTTTTAAAATATTAGTATTTTGTGCAGATAATCCAAGTCCTCGGTTAACTTGAATTTTTTTTAATTTTGGTACACTCTGTGGATTACTAAATAGATCTGGACTATTTTTTAGTAAGATTGGTTTAATACCTTGTTCGTATTCTTTTCGTAGATCGCCAAGTAAATTATGAATTTCAGCAATCTCTTCTAATGAGTTTTGGTTTAGCATATTAAGATACTTCTTATAAATTTAATTGTACATTTGAGTGATGAATAGGTGCCTCTAACTGCTTAATTTCACCTATTTCATTTTCATTATTTGGTTTAACATGTTTAAACTTAAAATTAATTCCTTTTATTAATAATTTTCCAGTTTTTTTATTAATTTTAAGAACTTCACCAGTTTCATTTTTATGAAAACCAGAAATTACTTTCACTTTATCACCAATTTTCACATGAATTTTTTGTTTATTTGACATCTATAAAACCTCCGGTGCTAATGAGACTATTTTTGAATAGTTTTTGTCACGTATTTCTCTCGCAACAGGTCCAAAAACACGCGTTCCGCGAGGATTATTTTCCATATTTACAATTACCGCTGCATTATCATCAAATCGAATATACATACCATCTTGGCGGCGAATACTTTTTGTTGTTCTTACAACAACTGCTCTAATAACATCTGAGCGTTTTACAGGCATATTTGGTGTAGCTTCTTTTACAACTGCAATAATAGTATCGCCAATTTTTGCATATTTTTTATTTCCACCTAGAACTCGAATACACATAACTTTCTTAGCACCCGTATTATCGGCTACTGTTAACATTGTTTGAGGATAAATCATAAAAATAGCGTTTAACTTAGTAACGATGATTTTGAAATAATTTGGACTAATTTCCAACGTTTTCTTTTACTTAATGGTCGACACTCTTGAAGTAAGACTTGATCACCAATATTACATTCTTCTGATTCGTCATGAGCCAAATATTTTTTAGTTTTGACTACTGTTTTAGAATAAATTGGATGTGGATATCGGTTTTCAACTTTTACCACAATTGTTTTTTGCATTTTGTTACTAACAACAATCCCAACTTCTTGTTTTACTGGCATCTAAAACTCCTTAATTTCATATTCACTAGTATTATTTTTTGCCATTTCATTTTAATTTCTAATTAAATTTTAGTCTGTTTGTTCAGACTTTTGTAATCTTGATGTTAAAAGCGTCTTTAATTGAGCTATCTTGCGTTTTGCGTTTTTAATTTCATTCGATTTGAAGCTTTGACGTGTTGCCTTTTTAAAACGCAAGTTAAATAATTGATTTTCAGTTTCAATAATTTCTTTTGAAATTTCTGCATTTGAAAGTGAAATAATATCAGTAAATTTAGGTAGACCCATACTTTTTAATTAATATTATCTTTAATAATAAATTTTGTTTTTATTGGTAATTTATAAGCCGCTAAATTAAATGCAGCTCTTGCAACTTCTTCAGGAACTGAACTGATTTCAAAGATAATTGTTCCTGGTTTAACAACAGCTACCCAATAATCTACTGCCCCTTTACCAGATCCCATTCTTGATTCGGCTGCTCGAGCAGTAACCGTTTTATCTGGGAAAATTCGAATCCATAATGAAGCCCCACGTTTTGTGTATCTTGTAATTGTTCGACGAGATGCTTCAATTTGACGTGACGTAATCCACGTTGGTTCTAAAGCTTGTAAACCAAACTTTCCAAAACAAATTTCATTTCCACGAGTCTTTGTACCTCGCATACGTCCGCGGTGATATTTTCTATATTTTGTTCTTTTTGGACTTAACATAAGAAATTAATTTAATTAAAATAGAATATTTATAATAAAGAAAAGTGTTTTATTTTGACAAAATTTCACTTCTAAATAACCACACTTTTATTCCCAAAATACCATAAATTGTATTGGCTTCTTTAGTAGCATAATCAATATCTGCTCGTAAAGTTTGTAAAGGAACTCTTCCTTCTCGAATCCATTCGCTACGTGCAATTTCTGCACCATTTAGACGACCTGAAACTTGGATTTTAATACCTTTTACATTTTGTTTCTGAGCTCTTTGTAGTGCTTCTCGAATGGCTCTTCTGAATGCAACACGTTTCTCTAATTGTTCTACTACTAAATCAGCTAAAAGAGAGGCATCTAGATCAACCTTTTCTACTTCAAAAACATTAATTGTTAAATGTCGATTTGAGGGTAGTAATTTTTTAACATTCGTTAATAGTGTTTCCAGCCCAGTTCCAAGATCACCCACTAATACACCTGGTTTTCCTGTTTCAATATTTAATTGAATTTGATCATTTAATCCATTTCGTTTTATTTGAACATTAGAAATGCTTTTAGATTTTGCGATGGTTCCAATGTAAGTTCGAATGGTGTCATCCTCTTTTAAAACTTTAGCATATTGATTAAGATTAGAGTACCATGTAGACTTATGGTCTTGCGTAATACCTAATCGAAATCCTAAAGGATGTGTTTTTTGACCCATATAATTAATCCTTTTACTTTAAAAATCAAATTTATTATTTACTTTTTAGTTGATTGCTTTAACAATTACTGTTATATGACATGTTGGTTTTAAGATTTTATATGCTCTTCCTTGCGCTCTCGGTCGAATTCTTTTTAATTTAGGACCTTCATCCGCGAATATTGTATCAATAATTAGTTTTTTTTTATCTAAACCATAATTATGCTTTGCATTCGCTGCCGCTGAATGAATAACTTGCCAAATAGGCCCACCAGCATCATAAGGTAAAAATTCTAAAATCATTAATGCTTCTTGATATGAGCGACCCCTAATTTGATCTAAAACTCGTCGAATCTTATGAGGAGACATACGAATATATTTCGCTACCGCTTTAACTGACTGATTGTTTGACATAAGTAATTTTTTCTAATATGTGATATTCCATACAAAAGTTCAATTCTTGAACATCTAAGTAAAAAAAGTTATAGTCCTGTAAACAGAACTCGAAAATTTTAAACTATAATCGTTGAATAAATTTAGCTTATATGATTGAAGTAAAGATTTGAAAAAACATTAAAATTATAAGTTACCATAATGATTCTTGCTTTTTAATAGGTACTCTCGTTTTATAAAAAAGCTTAATAGTAATGTATGTAACTTTATATAAATTTTCAGAATCTTTTTTTAAAAATTTATTAGTTTTTGATATTTCATCTATATATATATCTCGTATCCAAATATCAAAAAAATTAACCAAAAAATTGTTTTGTAATGAAAGAATAGGTGAATATAAAACTGCTAACAAATTATCACGTTCAATTGGATTTGATCGAAATGAATACAAAATATCATCAATGGCATAGTAAATGTACTTATTTTGAAAGCTATTTAAGATAAATTTAGCTGCCAAAGATAATTTTTCATTATATTCGATTCGAAATGTTTTTGACGTAAGCTCACTAGGTTTTGGGTATTGAAGTGGTTTTCCTTCACTTCTACTATTTGACTTTCGTTTTTTAGTTATTGAAAATTCTTCATTACATTTACATCTATTCTCATATAGAATTCGATTCATTACGGAATTTATTTAGCGTTTTGTTTTTCTATCAGCTTTAATATGAGTTTTAAAATTTCTTGTAGAAACAAACTCGCCTAATTTATGACCAACCAATTGATCTGAAACAAAAATCGGCACATGTTGTTTCCCATTATAAACCGCAATTGTAAATCCAACCATACTTGGTAATATAGTTGATGATCTAGACCAAGTTGTAATTGTATCTTTTCTACCAGCTTTATTCAATTTATTAATTTTTTTTAACAAATGATAAGCAACAAACGGACTTTTTTTTAATGATCTTGGCATATTGAAATATTTTTCTGAGTATTGAAAATTCTTATACTAATATTTAAGAACGTCGACGAAGAATATAAGCGTCACTTAATTTTTTTCTTTTTCTTGTTTTACGACCTAAAGCAGGTTTGCCCCATGGCGTTAAAGGTCGAGTTCGACCAATTGGTGCTCTTCCTTCACCACCCCCATGCGGGTGATCACATGGATTCATAACAGATCCTCGAACAGTTGGGCGCTTTCCTAACCAACGTGTTCTACCAGCTTTACCACTTTGTACTAAAAAGGCATCATTATTGCTAACTTCACCAATCGTTGCAAAGCACTCTTTACGAACAAGACGAATTTCTTTAGATGGTAATCTTAAAGTAATATAGTTACCTTCTTTTGCTAAAATTTTTGCCGATGTTCCACCTGACCTAACAATTTGTCCACCACGATTTGGAATTAGTTCAATATTATGAACTGACATACCTAATGGAATTTCATCCAAAGGCAAAGTATTTCCAATATTTAACGGAGAACCTGATCCTGAGATAATTCGATCACCGACATTTAAATTTTTCGGTTCTAGAATATAACGTTTTTCACCATCTAAATAGTGAATTAAAGCAATTCGAGCATTTCTATTTGGATCATATTCAATTGCTGCTACAATTCCTTCAATTCCATATTTATTTCGTTTAAAATCAATTAGACGGTATAACCTTTTATGGCCCCCTCCTCGATGTCTAGTCGTAATAACACCTCTATTATTTCGTCCTTTATTTCGCTGATTTTTTATAACTAAACTTTTTTCTGGTTTAGATTTTGTAATTTCACTAAATGCTGATAGTGCACGATTTCGTGTACCTGGTGTGTATGATTTATAAAAACGAATACTCATCTGAATTATTTTTTCTTAATTTATTAACTATCTGTAAATAAGTTGATTACATCACCTTCAGATAAAGTTACAATTGCTTTTTTATACTGTGGTTTCCACCCAATATATTTGCCTACCCGTTTTTTCTTTCTTGGTAAACGGCAAGTATTAACTTTTATAACTTTTACATTAAATAAATATTCAATAGCACTTTTAATAGTAAGCTTATCTGAATAACGATCGACTACAAAGCTATACTGATTATTTTCTAAAAGTCTTGTAGCCTTATCGGTAATAATAGGGTATTTAATAATTTGCGCACTACTACGAGAAAAATCTGATGTATTAACCACAATAAATCTCCTGTATATCCTTTATTGCTAATGGTGTTAATATAATTTGCTTTGCTTTTAATAGACTAAAAGTATTTAAATTTGAAGCAGAAATTAATTCAACATTTTGAAGATTCTGTGTAGCTAATTTTAAAGGTATCGTTTTTTTTGAAACAACAACTAAGATTTTTTGATTTAAATCAATACTACATTCTTTACATACTTTTAAAAATGCTTTTGTTTTAGGCTCAATAATTTCAGTTTCTAAATTTTCAATAACTACTAAACTATTTTTTTTATTATAAAGAAGAGTTTGTAAAGCTAAACGTCGCTCTTTTTTATTTAATTTTAAAGAAATAGACTTTGGTTTTGGACCAAAAATTACACCACCACCTTTCCATAAAGGTGAACGATTCGAACCAGCTCGGGCCCGACCAGTACCTTTTTGACGCCATGGTTTTCTACCGCCTCCTCGAACTTCACTTCGAGTTTTTGTTGAAACAGTACCTTGATTTTTTGAGTTTAAGTGTCTTAAAAGATCTTTATGTAATAAATAATTACCTGAATTTGGTAAGACTCTTAATTGTAATTCATGTTTAGAATCTAATTGTTTTCCATTTATATCTAATGGACTATATGTTATAAATTTTTGAACGGTCATGATTTCATTTAATGTAATTGATTCTAGAGTTTAAATTCTTTTATTCGAAAGGAACAATACTTAATAAATTCCCAGGTTTACCAGGAACAGATCCTTTGATAACTAAAATATTTTCTTCTAAATTTACTTGAATAACTTTAAGTTTTGTAATCGTTGTAATTTTATTTCCTATTTGACCAGCCATTCTTTTACCAGGTAAAACACGACCAGGTGTAGTACCCATACCTATTGAACCAGGTTCTCTATGGTTTTTTGAACCATGAGTCATAGGACCACGAGAAAAATTATAACGTTTTTGAAGACCAGAAAATCCTTTACCAATATTTTTACCTCTAACATTTACTAGCTGACCTGGTGAAAATGAATTAACGTTTAAAACTTGGCCAATTTCAAATTTTTCAGCGTCATTTATTCTAAATTCTTTTAAATATTTTAGAGGCTGAATATTTGATTTTTGTAAATGTCCTAATTCTGGTTGAGTTAATGACTTACTTGAAACATTACCATAACCGATTTGAATTGAATCATAGCCATCTTTTGCCTGAGTTTTGATTTGTGTTACGACACAAGGACCAACTTTTAAAATTGTAACTGGAATAATATTACCTAACTCATCAAAAATTTGAGTCATCCCAATTTTATTCCCCAATAAACCTATACCCACGAGACTCCTCCAAATTTACTCGATTCTTATTTCTTTTGCTTTTTAGACTTTTGTAATCATATATAAACTAATTTAAATTAGTTTATTGTTTTTATTAGTGTAGAAAAATTACTAAATTTTGTCTATATAAGACATATATACATTATTATTAATGATTTGAACTTTAGTTCGGATTTGTAACTTTAATAGTTTTGAATCAACCATTTATAATAATAGTAAAGAAGTTTAAATTATAAATAAGAAAAGAAAATGACAAAAGTTGTAGGAATTGATTTAGGAACGACAAACTCTGTAGTTGCAGCAATTGAAGGAGGTCAACCGAGCGTAATCGTTAACGCTGAAGGATTACGAACAACTCCTTCAATTGTAGCCTATACTAAAAAAGAAGAATTATTAGTTGGTCAAATAGCTAAACGACAAGCTGTAATTAATCCTGAAAATACTTTTTTCTCAGTAAAAAGATTTATTGGATCAAAAGAAGGAGAAATTGCAGAAGAATCTAAAAAGCTACCATATAAAGTAACTAAAGATCAGAATGATAATATTAAAATTAAATGTCCTGCATTAAATAAAGATTTTAGTCCAGAAGAAATTTCAGCTCAGGTTTTAAGAAAATTAATTAATGATGCAACAAATTATTTAGGACAAGAAGTTACACAAGCTGTAATTACCGTTCCTGCTTATTTTAATGATTCTCAAAGACAAGCAACAATGGATGCAGGTAAAATTGCAGGTATTGAAGTTTTAAGAATTATTAATGAACCAACTGCTGCTTCATTAGCGTATGGTTTAGATAAAAAACAAAATGAAACAATATTAGTATTTGATTTAGGTGGTGGTACATTTGATGTTTCAATATTAGAAGTAGGGGATGGTATTTTTGAAGTTTTATCAACTGCTGGTGACACAAACTTAGGTGGAGATGATTTTGACAATGTCCTTGTTAATTGGCTAATTAATGATTTCAAAGATAAAGAAGGTATTGATTTAGGTAATGACATTCAAGCCCTACAACGCTTAACAGAAGCCGCTGAAAAGGCAAAAATTGAATTATCAACAGTTGAAAAAACTACAATTCATTTACCATTTATTACAGCTGATAAATCTGGTCCAAAACACATTGAAAAAGAATTAACAAGAGATGTATTCGAAAATCTATGTAAAAACTTAATTAATCGTTGTCAAATTCCAGTTGAAAAAGCCTTAACAGATGCCCGTCTTGATAAATCAGATATTAATGAAGTTGTACTTGTTGGTGGTTCAACGCGAATTCCAGCTATTCAAAAATTAGTTGAGTCATTAACAGGTAAAAAGCCTAATCAATCAGTAAATCCAGATGAAGTAGTGGCCATTGGAGCAGCAATTCAAGCAGGCATTTTAGCTGGTGAAATTAAAGATATTTTATTACTAGATGTAACTCCACTATCTTTAGGTGTTGAGACACTTGGTGGTGTAATGACAAAAATTATTGCGAGAAATACAACAATTCCAGTTAAAAAATCAGAGATGTTTTCAACTGCTGTTGATAACCAAACAAACGTAGAAATTCATATTTTACAAGGGGAACGTGAACTAGTAGCAGGGAATAAAAGTTTAGGGAATTTCCGATTAGATGGAATCCCGGCAGCAGATCGTGGAGTACCACAAATTGAAGTAACATTTGATATCGATGTAGATGGTATCTTGTCTGTAAAAGCTAGAGAAAAAGAAACAGGAGTCGAACAATCTGTAACAATCCAAGGGGCATCTAATTTAAGCGAGAGTGAAGTTGATAAAATGTTAGCTGAAGCTGAAAAATTTGCAACAGCTGACAAAGAGAAACGAGAAAGTATTGATTTAAAAAATCAAGCTGAAGCTTTATGTTTTGAAGCAGAAAAAGAACTTTCGCTTTTTAAAGATAATATAGAAGAAGACAAAAAACAAAATATTTCGAATTTAATTGAAGATATTAGAAAAGAAATTAAAACAGATAATATTGAAAATCTGAAATCAAAAGTTGAAAATTTAAAAACAGCTATGAAAGACATGGTTGCTGTTAAAATGAATAACGATTCAAACTCAGATCCTATGTCTAACTTAAATGACTTATAAAATTAATCTAATTTAAAAGGAGTTTCAAACGAATCTTATGATTCGTTTGAAACTTTACTATCATCAACAATAATACACTCCGTTGTTAGAATCATACTTGCAATTGAAGTAGCATTTTGTAAACCTGAACGAGTTACTTTAGCTGGATCGACAATACCTTCTTCATACATATTTCCAAAGGTGTCTGTTGCAGCATTATATCCAATCTCAAACTCTTGTTGTTGAACTTTCTCAATAATTACAGGACCATTTATTCCCGCATTTTCTGCTATTCTTCTTAAAGGTGCTAAAATTGCTCTTGAAATAATTAAAGCTCCAATTAATTCATCTTCTTTTAAATTATTTTTCGCCCATGTTACTAAATTTTCAGATAAGTGAGCAAAGGTTGCGCCTCCCCCGGGAACAATTCCTTCTTCAACCGCCGCTCTAGTTGCATTAATCGCATCTTCTAAACGTAATTTTTTATCTTTCATTTCCGTTTCAGTTACTGCACCAACTCGAATAACAGCTATACCTCCAGATAATTTAGCTATTCGATCTTGCAATTTTTCTTTTTCGTATCCAGTATCAGCAATACTAACTTGTTTTCTAAGTTGTTCACATCTCACATTAATTTTTTCTAATGTTTGTCCATCAGCAACAATAGTAGTCGTATCTTTATTTACAACAATTCGACGAGCTTGCCCTAATAAATTTAGTTGAATATTATCCAAACTTAAACCGGCATCTTGAGTAATTACCGTTCCCCCAGTTAAAACAGCAATATCTTCTAAAATTTGTTTTCTTAATTCACCAAAACCAGGTGCTCTAATAGCTACAACATTAATAATACCTCGAAGTTTATTCAAAATTAATGTAGCTAAAGCTTCTTTCTCAACATCTTCAGCAATTATTAAAAGAGGACGTTTAGTTTTTGTAATCTGTTCTAAAATAGGTAGTAAATCCTGTTGTACTAATGTAATACGGCGATCCGTTAACAGAATATATGGATTTTCATAAGAAACTTCCATTTTTTCAGTATTCGTAATAAAGTAAGGCGAAATGAAACCTTTCTCTAGCTTCATACCTTCTGTGATTTCTAATTCTGTTACAATACCTTTTCCTTCCTCTAAAGAAATAACCCCTTCCTTTCCAACTTTTTCTAATGCATCGGCAATTAAAGAACCAATTACTTCATCATTTCCTGACGAAATTGTTGCTACTTGTTTAATCGATTGAAGATCTTCAACAGGTTGTGCAAACTCATTTATTTGAATTACTAGATACTGTGCTGCTTTTTCCATTCCTAATTTAATGGAAATTGGATTCGCCCCAGCAGCAACATTCTTTAATCCTTCTTTAACCATTGCATAAGCTAAAACAGTAGCTGTTGTTGTTCCATCACCCGCAACGTCATTAGTTTTTGAAGCTGCTTGTCTTATTAAAGAAACACCTGTATTTTCAATATGATCAGGCAATTTGATCTCTTTAGCAATTGTTACACCATCATTAACAATTTGTGGTGATCCATAAGGTTTTTCTAGTACCACATTACGACCTTTTGGACCTAATGTAACTGAAACAGCTTCAACCATGATTTCCATTCCTCGTTCTAAGGCTCTTCTAGCATTATCTTGATATAAAATTTTTTTTGCCATGTTGTAAAAATATATATTTTTTAAATATCTAATTAAAATCTTTAAATTAGTAATTTAATTCGAAAGTAATTAATTATGCAAGTTTAAAATCAGATTTTATTAATTTTTTTTAACTTTACTAAATCTAAATTATCTAGTATCATAGATATATAAGTAATTGTATTTTGGGCTTGTAGCTCAGTGGACTAGAGCACGTGGCTACGAACTACGGTGTCAGGGGTTCGAATCCCTTCTTGCCCAATACTACATTTGAAATTTTATAGGTTCTGCATTTTTATAGTTATTTTGGGGTGTCGCCAAGTGGTAAGGCTGTGGACTTTGACTCCGCCATTCGTAGGTTCGAATCCTGCCACCCCAGTTATTAAAAGAGAATAAATAAATTTTAAAAATAAAAAGTTGTTTTTAGTTTACATAATTTGCATAATTAAAGTACGATAAAACTGTTATATTTATTGATTTTGAATAAGGATAAAGTTATGGGAGCTAAAATTCAATTTATAAAAGGTCTTGATGAAAAAGTACTACCAGATATTCGATTAACTCGTTCACGAGATGGAAGTACCGGAACGGCGACTTTCCGATTTAAAAATCCAAATATTTTAGATAAAAATACAGCGAAAGAAGGTGAAATTACGGGTATGTATCTAATTGATGAAGAAGGTACGTTAGAAACCCGTGATGTTAACGCAAGATTTGTAAATGGTAAACCTCAAGCAATTGAATCTATTTATATCATGAAAACTCCTGAATCATGGGATAGATTTATGAGATTCATGGAACGATATGCCGAATCAAATGGTTTAGTTTTTACTAAAGCAAATTAAGTCAAAAATTTATAGTTTTTTAAATCATGCAAATACCAATAAGTTGGATCAATGAACTAGTAAAAATTGAAAATATTGAATTAGATTTTCTAATTGAGAAGTTAACACTTGGAGGGTTTGAAGTTGAAGATATTGTAGAACTAGAAGTTGGTAATCAAAAACAAATCGCCTTAGATATTTCGGCTACAGCAAACCGCTCGGATAGTTTATCAATTCAGGGTATTTCAGCAGAAATATCTTCTTTATTAGATGCGCCAATTAAAAATTCAGATTATTTAAGCAAACCGGATAAGTGGAAAAAATATATTGAGTCAAAAACTAAATTAATTCCAAGTAATTCGGATTATTCAATATTTTTAGCATTAATTGTCGAAAATTTTTCAGATAAAACTATACCAAAATGGATAACACGAAAACTTATAAATTCAGGAGTTACTCCTTCTAATAATTTATTAGATTTCCAAAATTATATCTTATTAGAAACAGGCTACCCAGTTTGTATTTATGATTTTGAAAAGGTTTGCTCAAAATTAGAGACTTCAAATATTGATTTAGTCGTTTCACCTATAAATGCAGAGCAATCATTTTTAGCTAGTAATAGTGTAACATATGAACTGGATAGTTCAATTTTAACTGTTTGTGCTAATAAAGTTCCTATAAGTATAGCAGGATTAATAGAATCGAAGGATTTTACTATTTCTGAACAAACAAGTACATTATTAATAGAAGGAAGTATTTTTAGTGCAGCGAAAATTCGACAACAATCACGAAAAATTGGATTAAGAACGGAAAGATCCGCTCGTTATGAAAAGTCATTAAAAAATACGTACTTAATAGAATCAATATATAGATTCCTTTCTTTGTTAAGAATTTACAATCCTAATTTAGTTTGTAAAATTCATACAGTTAGTCAAATTAATGAAGAAATTTCAAAACCGATTTTATTAAAATACGAAACTATTAATGAAATTTTAGGACCAACAAATCAAATTAAGGATTCAGTTCCTGTATATATGAGTCCGGAATTAATAACAAGTTATCTTAATCGATTAAATTTTCAATTTACATTTGATAGTTTCAATTTTAATTGGAATGTTACAATTCCACATTCACGGACTGAAGATCTTATACGAGAAATTGATTTAATTGAAGAAATAGGAAGATTACATGGTTTTAACAATTTTTTAACTCTATTGCCACAAATAAATAAAATTGGTAATGAAGACGATAATTATAAAACTCGTAAAAAAGTTACAACCTGTCTTTTAAATTTAGGCTTTAATGAATTGATTCATTATTCATTAGTCAACGAAGAAACTTTTATTGAAAATGAAATTCAATTAATCAATCCTTTGGTCTTAGAATATGCAAACTTAAGATCAAGTTTATTACCGAATTTGATAAAAACTGTTCATGAAAATTTAAAGCAAAAAAATGTTCATATGGAAGGATTTGAATATGGACATGTATTTTTTAGAGATAAATTACAAAACTTACAAGAAAAAGAACACGTAGCTGGTATTTTTGGTGGTATAAAAACAAAACTAGCTTGGTCTTCAGCGGCAGCTGAATTAAACTGGTTTGAAGCAAAAGGAAGAATTGAACAATTATTTAGGCAGTTAAATCTAATAGTTCATTGGGAAATTTCAGACTCTAAAAAATTAAAAAAACTATTCCATCCATATAGAAACGCAGAATTATATTTAAGTAATCGAAGTCATTTAGGTAGTTTTGGTCAAATACATCCAATATTAGCCAATCAATTAAATCTTTCATCTGATATTTATTTATTCGAATTTGACTTAGAAGTTATTAAAACAGAACTACAAAAAAATAAAATAGTGTTCTATAAAGAATATTCTATGTATCCAAAAATAATAAAAGACTTATCATTTATTATTCCGAAAGAGATAGAATTTCAAACAATTAAAGAGGTCTTATATTTGAATGGAACTGAATTTTTAGCTCAAGTAAATTTATTAGATGAATATAGAGGGCAATCAATTCCGGCTGACCAAACAAGCTTATGTTTACAATTAGTTTTTCAATCAAATAAAAAAACATTAGAAAATAAAGAAATAGAAAATATAATTGATAAACTTCAGTTAGCTCTAATGAATAAATTTAATGCTATTATTCGAACTTAATAGCATTAAGTTTATATTATTAGAAAATTAATGAATGACTTTTTATCCACCACCAACAATCGTGACAATTTCAATTTTATCATTATTTTGAATAAAAATTTTATTCCAATTTTTCTGACTACATATTAAGTTATTATGTTCTAATACTAAAAGTGAGGTATTGTAGCTAAAATAATTAATTACCTGTAAAATTGTTACGTTTTGCTCAGTGCAAAATTTATTACCATTAACAAAAAAAAATTTAAACCTATTCATCTTGATTAGTTTGAAAAATTTTTATAAATAAACTAGACGCAAAAGTATATTAACTGATAAAATATTCGTCAAGACAGTTAGGCGGGTGTAGCCAAGTGGTTAAGGCAGTGGGTTGTGGTTCCACCATTCGCCGGTTCAAGTCCGGTCACTCGCCCTTGTTAAAACTCTTTTTATTAAGTGTATATAAAAATTATTTATAATCAGCATAAAATTTTATGTCACGTTACCGAGGACCCAAATTAAAAATTAGTCGACGCTTAGGAACTTTACCTGGTTTAACAACTAAAAAATCAAAAAAAATAAATAGACCTGGAAAAGATGGAAATGCCAATGCCGATACTGGTAAAAAGTTAACAGAATATGGCGTTCGTTTAGAAGAAAAACAAAAGCTAAAATTCAATTACGGATTAACAGAGAATCAGCTGTATAGATATGTTAAAGAAGCTCGTCGTAGACAAGGTGTAACAGGTTTAATTTTACTGCAACTCCTAGAAATGCGATTAGATACTATTTGTTATAATTTAGGTTATGCTAAAAGCATTGCACAAGCTAGACAATTAGTAACTCATGGACATATTACTGTAAATAAAAAAGGTGTAAATATTCCTAGCTTTCAGTGTCGATTAAATGATGTTATTGGAATAAAAGAAAAAAATAGTTCTAAAACTTTAATTGAAAGTAATATTAAAAATAATCAATCAAGTAATTTACCTCTGCATTTAAAATTTGACAGTTCTACCTTAGAAGCTAAAATTTCAGATTATTGTGACAGAGATGATGTAGCATTACAATTAGATGAGTTACTTGTAATTGAGCATTATTCAAGAAGATAAAATACTTCATATTAAACTCTATTCTTTTCTTATTTTCAAAAAGAAAACTAATTTATTTATTAATCCTACACTCATGTTAAAATTAAGATTAAAACGGACAGGAAGAAAACGTTCCCCTTCATATCGACTAGTTGTCATGGAGAGTTTATCTAGAAGAGATGGTAGACCTATCGAAGAGTTAGGCTACTATAATCCTATTAATAAGCAGTACAAATTTGATGTTGAAAAAATTAAAAAACGTCTAAATGAAGGTGTAAAACCAACAGACACTGTAACTTTCTTATTAAAAAAGGCTGAAATTTTAAAATAAAAACATATTACATTATTCTCTATTATAAAACCATGTTTATTTGGTTTTATAATAGAGAATAATGTAATATGTTTTACATAGACGGTACAAAAAATAAAAAATATATTATAATTATTAATTAAGTTCACTAAATTTAAATAATAAAAGTACACTCTATGTCACATTTTACACATATGAAAACCCGCTTTCAAAACTTATTTTATCTAGAAAAAGCATTAAATAGATTAAATATAAACCATGAAGAGAAAGCTAGTTCAAAAGTAGAATCATCTAATATGAATTTAATTATCCCTCAATCAAATGGTTATGATATTGAATTCGCTTGGAATGGGCAAGAATACGAATTAGTTGTTGACATGAGTTATTGGGAACAACCTTATCCAATTGAAAGTTTTATTGACAAAGTTGCTCAACAATATGCAGGTGAAGTAATTATTGGAGAAAGTCAAAAAACTGGTTTCCAACCTATTAAATATCAACAGAATGCCGATGGATCAAACACATTAGTTTTAGAACGTTGGAATAATGAAAAAATTATTCAAAGCGTTTAGCTTGAAGATTATTAGTATGAGTATAATTTTGATTTTGGCAA